TAGAACATTTAGAAATTCATTGTAGAATAAAGGATATATAAAAAATACTTGTAATTATACATAAGTATACAAAGAAACTATTATGGAATTGAATGCTATGTATCAAAGAGAATAATTTATAAAAAAAATAAGATTTATTTTAATTATATAAACTCTAAGAGAAATTAAATACTAAACGAAGTGAATTGAAATATCTTAGTAACTTTAGGAAAACAAATCAAAAGAGATTCTATGAATAGCGTGAGTGAAAGTAGAGCAGCCTAAAAAGTAAAACGGTACAAAACTGTTTGAATAAAATGGGGAACCTTCCTCAAAGGCTAAATATGGTACATAAGCAATAGTGAAAAGTACCATGAGGGAACTAAGTGAAAATAGTAGTTTTATAAGCAGTTCGAAAAAAAGAACGTACCTTTTGCATAATGGGTCACCAAGTTAACATTAGATGCGAGCATACGCGTAGTTAAACCGAACGTTAAAATAACGAAATAGTGTCTAAAGTTAGACCCGAAGCACGGTGATTTTACCATAGTCAGGATTATAAAAGTCCGAACGGGTGATTGTTGCAAAAATCTCCGAGGAACTGTGGTAGGTGTAGTGAAAGACAACACTGACTGTGATAGCTGGTTTTCTGCGAAACCTATAATAGTAGGCAATTTAAGAAAATATCTTAGCAGGTACATAATTTAATCTCAGACAAGACGTGTAAACGTTTTATTTTGTACAAATTGGGGGATCATGAAGATCTTATCAGTGAGTATGTAGATTCGAAATGGCAAAGATATCCTCTTGAATTATCAGACATAGAATGATAAGGTTGTATGTCAAAAGGGAAACAGCCCAGAACAAGAGTTAAGGTTCCTAAATTATTAGTTAAGTGAAATTAAGAAAGTTTTTATTAAAGTCGACAAGGAAATAGGCTTAGAAGCAGCCATAATTTTATGACCTCGTAACAGAGCGCTTGTTAAGTTATAAAAGCATCGAAAATTTAACGGATCTAAACAATATACCGAAACCTTGTCTTTTTACATAACATATGTTCACTTATAGATAATAAATCTTGATATGTTCTATATCCATATATAAGAATATGTTATTATGTAGGCTTAAGAAGCATATATATAAAAGGTAAAAATAGTTTAATATAAATAGGTTGTATAGAGTAAGTACAAGACTTGCATACTTCGTATGTAAACTTCTTTTTTCTTGTAACTAGAAATGATAGTAGTACAACTCTTTGTTACAATATTGTAACAATATTCTAATAATATTGCATTTAATTATACAGTAGTCTAACACTATGTTAATTAACTATTTATAGGGAACTATCCTTATAGTAAAAAGGGTAGCAGAACGTTGAGTGAATAATGAATTTTATTTTTTAAATAGAATTCTAATAATATAACTCAAGTGATAATGGTGACATGAGTAACTAAAAGAAAATTTTCCGCCTTAAGCTTATGGTTAGAGTTAAGTAACGGCCTCTAAGTTTAATATCTAAAGATTTAAACGATGAGAAAATCTTTTTTACTAAAAACAACATTTTAGTGTAAAATGTGCAGGAAAAATAGTAAATATATTTGGATATCTGGTCATACAGACTAGAAAACAAATGAACAATAACCGTACCTAGATTCTATTAAAAGTAAGCTAGTAGAGAATACGAAGGCGTAAATGAGCTAACAATCATAAAGGAACTCGGCAAATTGACTACTGTACCTTCGGAATAAGGAGGGCTCGTATTTCTTGACCCATATCAAGAAAAATGAAGAAGCATAAAATAATGTTGTACGACTGTTTAATTAAAACACAGCACTTTGCTGAAAGATAAAAAATCTAAGTATAAAGTGTGAAATCTGCTCAGTGCCGGCCGGTTAACAGAGATTATTAAATATCCTAATATTTGAAATCAACGGAAACCCCGGTTAAAAGCGGCCTTAACGTGAGGGTCCTAAGGTAGCGAAATGCCTTGGCCGTTAAATGCGGTCTTGCATGAATGGTGTAACGATACAACAGCTGTCTCTATGATTGACTCAGTGAAATTGGAATAGCTGTGCAGATACAGCTTACCTCTAGTTAGACGAGAAGACCCTATGCAGCTTTACTGTCACTAATTATGGAGTATGAAAGATAATTTACAGATTATAAGGTAATTGATAAAATGACTATGAGAACCCTTTATTTATCTTTCATATGAATGAATTGGTTTATAATTATAAACAAATATAATTAATGTTACTTTGTGCATATTGCAGTAAGTCGCATATATAAAAGTTTATAATGGTAAATCCACCTAGTTCAGTTTACTATATTTATATGTATTTATATAAATATATATATCTAAATAGTAAATGACCTTTGGTAAGGAACTATCGCTAGGAGACAGTTTATGTGGGGCACAGACCCTGTAAAGAGTAAACAGGAGTGTCTAAAAATATATAATTATTTTGTTTGCTATTTTAAATAGAGGCGCAGTAGCGCACTATTTTTAATCATATTTAATTACTTATATTTACAGTATATATTTGTAAATTTACAATATATGCATGTAAATACTAGTAAGTGTTATTTAGGTAAGATTTTTACTATGGAGAAATTAGAGATAATAGAAGATATTATGAATTTTGCTTATAAAATTAGCGAAGCTAATATTTTCTAGCTATAATTATTTTATAGTTATGTTTTCAATATCTAAAAAGCCGAACGGCTAAATCTTGCCTTACTGTTTGATTATCGACAAATCTTACAGTTGCGTAAGCAGGGCATAGGATCACAAGATACAATAAGGATAGATCTTGGATTATTGGAAAAGCTACGCTAGGGATGTTTGTCCTTTAATATTTTATTTATTAGCCTTATGTAAGGCCATCTATAAAAATAAAATTATTAATACATATTGGGTAAATTTCAAGAATTACTAAAAATAGTAAACTTGAAGCGAAGTTTATTTTAGCATAAATTATAAAATAAAAACGTTCAACGGCTATAAGGTGAGTATTATGCAATAAACAATAATCCTTTTAATACTACCCAACATTTTTAGTCTATATATTTAAAGAAAAAAGTAAAAAAATACAAATCATTATTTAACTTGCGCACACATGAAAATATTTCATAATAACTTGAATAATAATTCTAAGACAATCACCTTAAGAAAATATGCTCCTTTTAAGAAAGGTAATATTAAATATTTACCATCTTTTTCTAAAGAATGAAAAAATATTATTTATTCTTATAATAAAAATAATTTAAAAAATATACCTGTTAATGATATAAATATTAATAAAATTATTAAAAGTTATTTCAATCTATATTTCAAAGATAAAAATTCTCTTTATACTGCCAGCAATCCTTTAAAAAGGTATACTAAACAGAAATTACTTGCTGTTACAAGGAATAAAAAAAGACGAAATTTTTTAAGAAGAATATATGTAAGTAATGCAGAAATTAAACATACAAATAATAAAGCAATAATTACTTTATATACTGTTAACAGAGAAAGAAAAATATTAAAAAATAAATATTTAAAAATAAATAATAAGATTAATAGACATTTAATAAAACGTTCTTTTTTATTATATAATAAGATATCTAAACTAGCTTTTAAAAAGCTAGCTGTCAATACAAGTGGAGCCAGTATATTTAAAAATAAATATAAATATATTACTAATCTGGAATCAGTATCAAAGAAAAATTTTTTAAATTATAAATTAAATTACTTAATGAAATTTATAAAATTCAAAAATACTTACTTGAAAAAAATATGAAGTCTTATTATTAATCAATATTGAAATAGACATTTAAATCTATTAAGAAAATATGATCTAGTTTATTCTCTTAATCAATATAAGTTTAATAAACAAATATTTCTACCTATATTAAGTAACATATTAAATAAAATAATAAGAAAAAAAATACAATATAATATAATAAATCTTAAATCTATAACATTTCACACAGATCTTTTTACTAATGCTTTAGCTTTAAAAATAAAAAAACAAAAAATGAATTATAGAAAAAGTATGTATAGTTTATTAAATAGAGCTTGTTTACCTATAATTAATATGACGAATATACAAGATAGATCACCATATAAATATAAAGATTTCGATTTAATCTCTATCTTAAATGATAGATCAGCAATATCTGCTGCAACTTCTGATAATAAAACAAGAACAGATTCTATTAAACGCAGCAATAGCTTATTATCGCAAACAGTTGCTTCGCATACTGATATAGATAAATTATTAGGTAATTCATGTAATATTTCACAAGTTCACACTACAATCTATAATTCTATAGGTTATAAAAACATGGGAGGTATGAGATTAGAAGTTAAAGGTAGATTATCTAAACGTTATAGAGCAGATAGATCTCAATATTTATTAAAATTAAAAGGAGGATTGAAAAATGTAGATTCATCTTTTAAAGGTTTAAGTTCAGTTTTATTTAGAGGAAATTCTAAATCAAATGTATCTTATTCAATATTTAACTCAAAACGTCGTATTGGGGCTTTTGCAGTAAAAGGTTGAATAAGTGGTAAGTAAATATTAAAGGAAATCTTAAATATATAGAATAAAAATGAAGACATAGTCTGAACCATTTTGAAAGAAATGGAAATATAGTATTATGATAACATATAGAACAGGCTAATTTGCGCAAGAGTGTACAAAACAAGTGCGCGGTTTGGCACCTCGATGTCGGCTTAACTTATCCTCATGGATGCAGAAACTATGTAGGGTGCGACTGTTCGTCGTTTAAAAAGTTACATGAGCTGGGTTAAATACGTCGTGAGACAGTATGGTTTCTATCTTCTAGGGGGAATTAGAATAAAATAAGAACAAACTTTTGTACGCAAGGAACAAGAAGAATCTAACTAATAAAGTTAAATTATAGTTACTAACCTATGGTTTACCTGTTGTTTATGTACCCTAATATATATATAGAATATATATATGTATTATTAGGGGTGTTTCTCTTACTAAGATAAATTTATAGCATAAGCACGGCAGGAAAGCTAAGTTAGTTAAAGATAAGTGCTGAAAGCATGTAGGCACGAAACTTATCTTAAGATATTTCTTAAATATACGTAATATACTATTACGAAATTTATAGGCTTTATCCGTAAGAATCAGGAGATTTTCAAGAATAAAGTACTAATTTAATAATTAACTATGTATAAATATATCGTCTACATTTTTTGTGCTTGGTTAGCATAAAAGTAATGCAATTGTTTTGTAATCAATAGAAGCAAGGGCAGTACTTGCACCGAGCTATTTGTATAATGTAATACAAGGAGTTGGGTCGTTTGCGGATTTTTTTAGGGATTATTATACCAATGATATAATAATAAATAAAGGATACGTTATGCTAGTCTAGTAAACTAGTTAAAAAAAAATCATACAGAATAGGGTGTAGAGGTTCCGTGATTTTTTTCTTAGGTTCTAGGGCCTAGAATTTCCTGCTATATTAATAAAAGCAAAACTCAAAGCCAGCTGCCTACACAAGAAAAATTACACGACTGTAGACTAGTAAGCTAGGTTACATATAATATACATTACTTAAAGTAATATAAACATCTGTTTATATTAATAGATTAACGAAGTATACTTATTTATAAAAAATAAATACAAACGCATTATAAAATACGATTATAAGGATCAGGCTATACAGCATAGAAGATTATTATAAGAAAACTATGTATAAGACTATAATGGTAGAATGCCATAATCTAAAAATAACAATTTAAAGGATTAGTAGTCAAGTGGTTACGACATAGCTCTTTCAATGCTACCATCGCAGGTTCGAATCCTGTCTAGTCTATAGTGGTTTAATGTAATAGGAACATTTTCGGCTCATGTCCGGAATATATAGGTGCAAATCCTATGGCCGCATTTCAGGGTTATAGCTTAACTGGTAAAGCATACTGCTCATAACAGTAATTATAAGTGTTCGAGTCACTTTAGCCCTAGCCTGTGTGCTGAAATAGGTAGACAGAGAAAACTTAAGCTTTTCTGAGTAAAACTCGTGAGTGTTCGAGTCACTCCCCAGGTAGCTAGGCAAGATATAATACGATTTGATCTATCTTTAGGTAGATCAATGCTTGTCTAGTTCAATAAATTCGTATTTAACCATTTTATTTACAACTATAATTCAGTATTATAATTCAAAAAAAAATAACACACACACCCATGCTCAACAAACACATGTTAACTTTTCTAATCACATTAATGGTAATGTGTATAATTATACTCTCATGAATATTGGATATTGTAGATATAAGTTCTGATAATTTGGAAAAAGCTTTTAAAGAAATGAAGTCTTTTTTAATGCTAATAGGTGAAGTTAATATAAATAATATACCCAAAAAGCAATATATATTAGCTTTTAAGGTAAGATATTTAGTTATTTATTCTTTTTACCTAATAGGATTTGTTCTAACTTTTGTTTATACAAATTGAAAATTGTTTGTATATATAATATTAGTTTATATATTTGTTAAATGTTTATTAACTGATTTTTTCACAAAGCATTTTAAGTTAAATAAATCATGAAATATAAATTATAAATGTTTATGAAAGCAAAGAAGAAATGTATTCAGTTTCATTATAAAAAGTTGATTAATGATATTTCCTATAAGATTCTTAATTCGAGCTACTATAATAGTATTATTTAATTTTCATGGTAATTTTATATCAGATATATTTATAGTATTATTAGCTTTACCTTTTTATTTATATTTTTCCAATATAATAAGAAAATACTTACGAGTTAGTTTACAAGGGTTACATAGGATAGATAGACATAGGACTACAAAGACTATGGAGTCTTCGGTCGCTAAATATAGCTATATCTTCCTAGCTTATATTGATAATTTCTTATCTCATGGTTGACCTAGTCTACACAAACGATATAAGAAATTAGCTATTGTGCTAGAAAATGATTATTATTTATTTAATGACTATGTTATAAAACAAACAAATTTATATAATATAATTTCTATTTTATTTATTATTTGAATAATAAAAAATTATTTTTATTATTGTTTTATATTTATGGTTATTATATTTGTCATAATAATGGAGATAGTTATATGTAAATACTGATACTCATCTTGTACTACAAAACCGCAGCAACAAATGCAGCATAAGGAGTTATTATCTGCAGGTCCGCCATTGCTAACATTAACTTTAGGAAGTCTTATGTATAATTTAGGTGCATATTTAACATTTGGATCTTTTGAAGGGCATAATCATCCCGAACATTTACAAAGTCAAGTAAGAAAAACCTATTTTGATATTCAAAAAGCAACAGAGAACTATGGACCATGTTTAATAAAGCAAGTAGCTGCTAGTAAATATAATACAAATAAACAAGATAATCCTTCAGTAGAATGTTTTAATTGATTTCACGATAATGCGATGGAAGATGTTAATACTTCGATATGACCTTGTGAAACTGATATAGCTGCAGCCCAAATAGCTAATTCTCCAATATTAAGAATAGTTTATGCTCAACAAGAACTTGTTAAACGTCATCCTATGTTCAAACGAGATGTAGGTGATCTATCCTATGAGCAATTAGTTACATTTAAAAATGAGAGGTTTATAGGTTCAGTAGCAAGAGTAAAAAATACATTAGTAGTAAACTTTCTTGAAACTAACAGACCTATAGCTGTAAAAAACTTTGTACCTACTCATTTTGTACAAGATGAAAATCTTAGACATATAAATTGTGAATTAGAACCAGTTAGATTAGCTATGCAATTTTTTGAGGAAAAATATGGTATTGTTATTCCTTTTAAAAGAGACATTGTGAATATAATAACATTGACTGAGTCAATACCTTTCGGTACTAATTCTGGTTTAATTAAAGTTTTTAGACCTTATCATTTGTTTTCAGATTTAAATACTATGTACGATAGTGCAGAAAATTATTATTTATCTAATAAATTTGAAGAATGAGGACCTAGCATGGATGAATTATCTAAATATGGTAAAATTATGGTTTTAAAATATAATTCTAATCATCGTAATTTTTCAGAAGAATTTATAAACGAAAATGATAATAGATTAAAGGAATTATATGTTGATTATTTACTAACTAGACCCCAAGTTTTTCGCTCAAAATTTCCAAATATAGCTATGAATCTTGATGATGTTGAACCAGATTTTAATTATGAACGAGGTTTTTTGTTTAAAAAATGTACTAGTGAAGATTTTAAAAGTGTAATATTTTTTAAGCAGGATGAATTACCGATCTTTTTTAATTTTAAAAAATATCTTTTAATAGATATGAGTTGAACTAGACGAAGATTATTAGAAAAAATGGATAATCTGGAACCAAATTCTTCTTACTATGGTATTTGTGCAACTAATGTTTCTGTTGAATTGTTATCAGTTGAAAGATCTAGTGAATTTGTTGTGAATGAATTACCGCAAATTTACTCCGTTCTAGATAATACACATTTAAACCAAGGTGGAACTCATATAACAACTAATATAAAGTTACCATTACAAACATTTAATATTTTTGACAAAAGAGATGGACAAACAATACAAAAATTCTTAAAACATCCATTAAATTAGTGAGTATTATAATACACCCATTAATGTCTAACCTTATACACATCCCCTCACCCCTCTAGGGTGTGCAAGGGTACGGGGATTAGGCGTGCTCATTAGTACCATATAAGGTTTGATACACCCTTGCACAAAGGGGATATAGTTTAATAGGTAAAACTACGATTTTGCATGTCGTTATTTCAGGCTCGGATCCTGATATCTCCATATAAACAAGCCCGTGAAGCTCAATTGGTCGAGCAGAACTTTGAAGCAGTTTTGGTTGTAAGTTCAAGTCTTACCTCGGGCAGGGACTTTAGTATAATGGTTAATATATGTGGCTTTTAATCATCGAGATGTAGGTTCGAATCCTGCAAGTCCTAAGAATAATATCAATGAACATCCTAAAAGGATGCATCTTTCTGTTTTATTCCTACCAAACAGTTATAGTTTTAATTTAGGTATCTAGCTTTGAAGAAGTACTATTCATATATGATAAGTTACTTATCTAGTCCTACGTGGCCTAGAATAATGTATGGTCCAGCATCTATACAAACACATGTACTTGTTATGCTTGTAATTTTTTTATAGTACAGTAAGAATGATTATCTAGTTAGCCTTTCTGTATTTATAGCTTTTTAAGCCAAGGCTTTTTTATTTATATTGAATAAAGCTATATTATCTTTTTAGTTTATTAAGTAGCGTTGTTTGTATTAATACACCATGTTTTTACTTCTTAGTTTTAAGAAGCCTTATTTTTTATAAATATAAAAAATATAGAAGCTCTTTATACGTGTAGCTTACTAAGGGTGTGTTGTGCTAGGAAGCTATAAATTAAAGAACAAGATAATCAGCTTAGTAAGTTAGGGATTGGTTAAACAGACAAACAAAGACAAGATTAGCTAGCTTGCTTGAATAGGCAAATAAGGCTATAGCAGCTTTAATATTTAATTATTTGTTAATATAGATTTAATACATTTTATTAATAAATTGTTAATGAATTTTAGAACTTTAAAGAATAATTCTATATAAAAAAATTTATAATAAAAATTATAAGCGGATGTGCTGAAATTGGTAGACAGATTCGTTTTAGGCACGAAGGAGATTAGCCTCTTGCAAGTTCAAGTCTTGTCATCTGTAGTTTTAAAGTTCATGTTATGTTTGGAATTATAACAGTAAAATATATTTAGTTTTGGGCTTCGCTTTATTTCTTTTTTAGAAAATACAGCACACAACAAAAGCTAGTATTTTTTTGTTTGTTTTAGTAAGTGATCCTTCGCTAAGTATATCTAGCTTGCTTTTATTTCTTATATATAACCTCATATCAAATAGTAAATTATATTGTTTATACCCTTAGAAATAGTTATATAGTATTAATATCTTGTTGACTAATAGGTAAGTCCTAAATTTTTGGTATTTATATATGAGTGTTCGAATCACTCCAAGATAAAATAAAAAATAGTAAGAGGAGACAGTATTGAATACAATGCTTATAAAAACCCAAATAAATATACGTAGTCTTTTTAGCAAGCATATCCAAAGATCAGGCTATAAAAAAATTTAGACAAGGTAAATATAACTCAATAGGTAGAGTGACTATTTGTGGCATAGTTTGTTCTTGGTTCGAGTCCAGGTTTTTACCCTGCAATTTATTTTAATGTTTATTGCTACTATGAATATTTTTTTATTTGGTAATATCCATAATGCTTTGTTTCTTAGTTTTTACTTTACTTCTAGAACCCACTTCTGTTTATTTTCTTGTGCTGTTCGTAATGCTTAGGGTGACTTCGCAGCACAAGCGAATCTTATTAATGCTGCACTACTGTGATTTGTTGTTTACTAGTAAATAACAAATTAAAAACACAAAAAATATAGAAGCACTGCTTCTGATCTGAAGGATATAGGTCGACGAAGCACTACGAAATATGGTAGGATGGTTATAGAAAAAAAGGATAAGGCTACAGGACAATAGATATAAAGCCTAAGTAGTTTAAAGGTTAAAACCTTAATTTCATACATTAAAGATGAGAGTTCGATCCTCTCCTCAGGCTAGGTTATTCCTATTTATATTTTACAATGATAATAATTTCAATTTTAGCTCTTTTGCTTTCTAATGCCGTCAATTTAAGACGTGATCTATCTATTCTATACAATAGAATAGCTATGATAATTTTAATTTATTGTATTTTAAACGATTTATCCTCTTTAACTGTAGTAACTAAAGGTTTAGGTATACATGGAGGTTTATTGTTAATTACAAATATAACACAAATATTTCATATATTTTTATTTATAATTAGTACATTAATATTAACATTAACTAGTTTTTATCCAAGAAAAATATGAGTATCCGAAGAATCATCAATAAAAAATTTATTATTATGTATGGTAGGTGCAACTACATTTGATCGATATAAAACCAAAATAATTAATAAAATGGGTCAACAATTTAAAATAATAGAATATCCATTAATATTATTATTTGTAATAACAGGTGCAATATTTTTGATGTCTAGTAATGATTTAGTTTCTATATTTTTAGCTATAGAACTACAAAGTTATGGTTTATACATATTAAGTACTGTATATAGAAATTCCGAATTATCAACTACAGGGGGTTTGATATATTTCTTATTAGGTGGATTAAGTTCCTGTTTTATTTTATTAGGAACAGGTTTATTATACGCAAATTCAGGAAGTACTAGTTTAGATAGTTTATATATTATAACTAGTATAAGTGATATATATTCTGGTGGCTCAGAAGCAATAGCCTCTAGCGAAAATTTATGATATAAACCTGATTATATAAATTTTTCTTTATTAATATTTACAATAGGATTTTTATTTAAGGTAAGTGCAGCACCATTTCATTTTTGATCTCCTGACGTTTATGATGCCATACCGACTATAGTAACAACCTTTGTAGCTTTAATAGCAAAAATTTCTATATTTATATTATTGTTACAATTAGTTTATTATACTAATAATAATTTCTTAGCTTCAGAATATGAAATGAAAAGTTGAACTTTCATATTATTAATGAGTTCATTATTCTCATTAATAGTTGGAACAGTAGTAGGTTTAACTCAATATAGAATAAAAAGATTATTTGCTTATAGTACTATAAGTCACGTAGGTTTCATATTATTAGCTTTAGGTATATCTAGTATAGAATCAACTCAAGCATTTATATTTTATTTAACACAATATACAATTAGTAATTTAAATGCATTTTTTATATTAATAGCTATAGGTTTTTCTTTATATTGTTATACAACTGAAAATAAAGAACATGAAGAATTAATGGATAAAACGAATTCTCCTATCCAATTAGTTAATCAATTAAAAGGTTATTTTTATATAAACCCTGTCTTAGCTTTAAGTTTAGCTATTACTATTTTTTCATTTGTAGGTGTACCACCTCTAATAGGGTTTTTTGGTAAACAAATGGTATTAAGTGCAGCTATCGATAAAGGTTTAATATTCTTATCTTTAATAGCAATATTAACTAGTGTTATAGGTGCTGTATATTATTTAAGTATAATAAAAGAAATGTTCTTTAGTTTACCTGAATATAAAGTCAATGCATTATTAGAAAAATTAGTATTCCAGGATAAAGCAATAATACGTAAAAATTCTAAAATACTTAGCCTGTTCTACAAGAATAAGGAAGAAAATATAAAAAATATAGAATATAAATATAATAATATAGTTATATCTAGTCCTATATCTTTTGTAATATCTTGTATAACATTACAAATCTTATTGTTTTTATTTATAAATAAAGAATGACTAAGTATGGGTACCATATTGGTACAAACTTTATTTAATAGTTAAATGAGTAGTATGACTTTTCTCTTTATTCTTGTGTCAATATTAACAATATTATTTTTAGCTCTTAATTTTTTATTAGCTCCTCATAATCCTAAAAATTGAATTGGGAAATCAATAATATATTGGGATAAACTGCCAAACTCCGGGGACACCTTAAAGATTCTGATACCAAGCCATATATGAAAATATATGAGTGGCTGAACTAATTACTCAGAGATGGTAACAAGTCAGAATATAAACGAAAGTTTAATAGGTAATCGCGGATCTAAGTCAGTATTATATGAAAGTAATACTGTAAAAGAGCAACGAGTAGACGGTAGTTGCATTAAATATAAAGCTTGTCGCTTAAAAAAATATAATTTAATGTTAAAGTGTACTCTAGTGGGCTTCGAAAGAAGTTATCTGATCAAAATCCCTTCTAACTCTATAAATTTAATAAGAAATTTATCTACGCTAAATTCTAAACTAGATCCTTTATACATAACTGGATTTACAGATGGTGAAGGTTCTTTTATATTGACTATAATTAAGGACAATAAATATAAAACAGGTTGACGTGTTGCGTGTAGATTTGTAATAAGTTTACATAAAAAGGATTTAGTTTTACTAAATAAGATTAAAGACTTTTTTAATATTGGTAATGTTTTTTACATGGGTAAAGATGCTTCACAATACCGTATAGAATCCTTAAAAGGTTTAGAAATTCTAATTAACCATTTTGATAAATATCCGTTAAAAACAAAAAAACAAATTGATTATAATTTATTTAAATTAGCTTATAATTTGATAAAAAATAAAGATCATGTTACACAAGATGGTTTATCAAAACTTGTTGCTTTAAAAGCGGGTATGAATAATGGTTTACAGAATGAATTATTAGTTGCTTTTCCTGATATTGTTCCTATCTTAATACCTGAAACTTGTTTAAATAAAAATATAGAACCTCATTGATTAGCAGGATTCACAGATGCTGAAGGTTGTTTCAGTGTTATAGTATTTAAAAATAAAACTTCTAAGTACGGAGAAGGGTTAAAATTATCTTTTATTTTAACTCAGAGTATTAGAGATGAATATTTAATTAAAAGCTTAATTGAATATTTAGGATGTGGTTATACAAGTTTAGATAGTAGAGGAACAATTGATTTTAAAGTCTCTAATTTTTCTAGCATAAAAGATATCATTATTCCATTTTACAATAAATATTGTTTACATGGTAATAAATTTTTAGATTTCACAGATTTTAGTAAAGTTGTATTATTAATGGATGCTTCGCATAAAAAACATTTAACTCAAGAAGGGTTAAATGAAATAAAAAAAATCCGGGATAAAATGAATACAAATAGAAAACAATAGTTTTTTATAGCGAGCTTTTCTGCCTTCGGAGGAGCCGGCATATTTAGCGCAGGCGGCACTAAAATCTATTATTATTTATAGGTAAGAGAAATTTGATTAAAACGTATCAAGAAAAATATAGTATATTTGAATGTGGATTTCATAGTTTTTTAGGACAAAACAGAACTCAATTTGGTGTGAAATTCTTTATTTTTGCTTTAGTTTATCTTTTATTAGATTTAGAAATTTTAGTTATATATCCCTTTGGTCTTAGTGGCTATGAAAATGGTATATACGGTTTAATAATAGTGCTTATTTTTATAGGAATTATTACCGCAGGATTTGTATTTGAATTAGGGAAAAATGCCTTAAAAATAGATAGTAGACAATTTAACAACTATTGTGTTAGATCTAAGAATTTTGTACAGTGTTTAATTTAATCCAGTTTGAAGGCGTAAAATTGCCTTTAATTCTCGATAATCCATTAATTTTTTTTTTTAAGTTTAGAAGTTATAATGTTACAATCATCAAAAATAATAGGAGCAGGTTTAGCAACAGTAGGTGTTTTAGGTGCAGGAGTAGGAATAGGAGTAGTATTTGGATGTTTAATAATAGGTGTGGCTAGAAACCCTTCATTAAAAAATCAATTATTCTCATATTCAATTCTTGGTTTTGCCTTTTCAGAAGCTACAGCATTATTCGCATTAATGATGTCTTTACTATTACTATACGTTGCTTAATATTTATTATGTTTATTTGCAAATAGCGCTACACTGCTTGTAGCCTTTAACTATAATAGATTAGATTTAAAACAGATCCTAGTTATATTTATTTATGTAGCTTGGTTGTATTTTTTTTTATGTAGCAAGTTACGGCTTCAAGTGGCTTGGTTTACTATTGTAGCCCTTATTAATGTGGCTAGGCTTGCTGTATTTTTTATAAATATAAAAATAAGGCTGCGAAGTTGCCCTATCCTACACAAGAAAAATACATGTATAAAAACCTGGATATATTATTCATGGTAATTAAGAAAACAATTCTACTTTAGTTAGAAATTTCGTTGTTTAATTTTAGAATGAAAAATATATGAAATACATTTATATTTTTAGATGCACCTAGTGCTTGAGGTATATATTTTCAAGATAGCGCTACACCACAAATGGAAGGTTTAGTTGAATTACATGATAACATTATGTATTATTTAGTATTAATTTTATTTGGTGTAGGGTGAATACTTTTCTCTATAGTAAGAAATTACACAGATGCTGCTATATCTCACAAGTACTTAAACCATGGTACTTTAATAGAATTAATTTGAACTATTACACCAGCTATTATCTTAATACTTATAGCCTTCCCTTCTTTTAAATTGTTATATTTAATGGATGAAGTGAATGATCCTTCAATGACAGTATTAGCGGAGGGTCATCAATGATACTGAAGTTATCAATATCCTGATTTTTTAGATTCTAATGAAGAATTTATAGAGTTTGATTCATATATAGTTCCAGAATCTGATTTAGAAGAAGGAGGATTAAGAATGTTAGAAGTAGATAATAGAGTAATAGTACCTGAATTAACACACATTAGATTTGTTATAACATCAGGAGATGTTATACACTCTTTTGCTTGTCCTTCATTAGGTATAAAATGTGATGCATATCCTGGTAGATTAAACCAAGTATCAGTGTTTATTAACCGAGAAGGTGTGTTTTATGGTCAATGTTCAGAAATATGTGGAATACTACACAGTTCTATGCCTATAGTTATAGAATCTGTAAATATAGACAAATTTGTACATTGATTATATAATGCTTAATTTATTATAAATATGTTTTTATATTTTACCCTCTCCTTATAATAGGGAGAGGGGTAAGGGGTAGTAGTTTAATGGTAGAACATGATGTTACGGCCATTAAAGTTGTAGTTCGAATCTACAGTACCTCTGGCCCATGTGATAGTTATCTGTTACATGGGTGCACCCACTCCCGAATAATTTGATTTTTTTTTAATAATAAATGAGTTTAACCTTAGTACTTTTTTTAATAGGAATTTTAGGATTCGTATTTAATAGAAAAAATATAATATTAATGCTTATTTCAATAGAAATAATGCTATTATCTATAACATTCCTAATATTGGTAAGTTCTATTAATCTTGATGATATAATAGGACAAACATATGCTATTTACATTATAGTAGTAGCCGGAGCAGAATCTGCTATCGGTTTGGCAATTTTAGTTGCTTTTTATAGACTTTCGTCTCTTAAATCAAACCATCTATCCTTTAGTCTTCCTAAATTACCTGTTAAATTTATAAATCCAACTTTTGCTAGAATGAGAAATTATTCTACAGCATGTTTTAGCCCCGTACCTAAAAATTTTTCAATAGATCCCTGATTTATTACTGGACTTTTTGATGCTGAAAGTTCTTTTGTAATAATTATTTTAAAAAATCCAAGATACAAAACAGGATGAAATGTTCAAGCTAGAGTTCAGATAAAAATGCATGAGAGAGACAGAGATTTAATGATAAAAATACGAGAATTTTTTAATGATATAGGTTATATATCAAATCCTAATAAAAATAATACTGTAGAATTTAGGGTTAGTACTATAAGCGATATAGCTAATGTGATTATACCTCATTTTGACAATTATCCACTCCTAACTAAAAAACACTCTGACTACGTATTATTCAAAAAAATTATTAAGTTAATGTTCGAGAAAGAACATAATACTTTAGAAGGATTACAAAAAATAGTCAATATTAAAGCATCAATAAATTTAGGTTTATCTAATGAATTAAAATAAGCTTTTCCTAGGGTTATACCAGTGCAAAAAGAGAATAAAAACATTTCGATTATTCAAAATACCCTTTATACGCAAGGTAAAGAATGAATGGTAGGATTTTCAACAGGAGAAAAAAATTTTTTTATTGTTATTCAAAATTCTAAAACTAAAAGTGGTATAGCTGCTTCATTGCGTTTTTCTATAGCTCAAGATTTAAGAGATTTATTTTTATTAGAAAGTTTTCAACATTTCTTTGAATATGGGTATGTGGCTAAATATAAAAACCGTAGGGTTTGTGAATTTATCATTACAAAAATTAATCATTTAGTTAATCATGTAATTCCTTTTTTTAGTGATAAACATAATATAATAGGACCAAAGAACTTTTATTTCTTGGATTTTAAAAATGCTGCATTTATTATTAAAAACAAAGAGCATTTAAAATAGGAAAAAAAATTTTACAATTAAAAAATAAAAATACAATATACAAATAAGACTAAGAATAATCATGGAGATGATTAAGGCTTAAGAGAATTTAGGTCAATAAAGATGAAGTGAACCTTCATCTAGTTTTATATTTTTAATATAAGGCGAAACCTTCAAATTGCGGGAAACTCTTAAAGACAAATCTACCAAGTTAATACAGTAATGTTATTAATGGAACAGGTAATGACTCGTTGTAAGGTAAAAACGATTTGTATGAAGAAATGAAATAGATAATCTGCAGCCAAGCGCCAAAAAAAACGTACTTTTTGTATAATGTTAATATAAGCTAGCTGTTATAAATATTATAAACTAAGAAAATTATTTTAAGGTGTGCAGTTCATCGACTAAATGGAGGTTGGTAAATAATTATGAAGACGCTGCTTTACATAAGCGCCCTTATTTGCTTAAGATATAGTCAGGCATAACTTAAAGGTTATGGAAATACCCAGCCGACCTAAAGGAATTTTATTCCAATGGTAAAGGGGAAATACGAAGAGGAAGTATCGCCATAGAATATAAATAATGTATTTAATTTTAGTCATATTGCCTTTATTAGGTTGTATAGTTTCTGGCTTTTTTGGTAGAAAAGTCGGTGTCTCAGGTAGTCGTATTTTAAGTTGTTTATGTGTATTTTCAACTACAATTTTCGCTATCTGTAGCTTTTTTGAAGTAGGGTTTAATAATAACCCTGTTTCTATAATGTTATTTAGATGATTAGATAGTGAATCATTTAATATAATGTGAAATTTTCAATTTGACAGTTTAACAGTATCTATGTTAATACCTGTATTGATAATAAGTTCTTTAGTTCATTTTTATTCTATAGGATATATGAATCATGATCCTCACAGTCAAAGATTTTTTAGTTATTTAAGCTTATTTACTTTTATGATGATCATATTAGTAACTGGTGATAATTACTTAATGATGTTTGTAGGGTGAGAAGGTGTAGGAGTTTGTTCCTACCTTTTAGTTAGCTTTTGATATAGTAGAGTTCCTGCCAATCAGAGCTCATTAGCTGCATTTTTAACTAACAGAGTAGGAGATTGTTTTTTAACAATAGGAATGTTTGTATTATTATGATCTTTAGGTAGTTTAGATTATAGTGTCGTATTCTCGATAGCTCCCTATGTTCAGGAAAATATTATAACAATTATAGGATTATGTTTATTAATAGGAGCTATGGCGAAGAGTTCTCAAATAGGACTACATGTGTGATTACCAATGGCGATGAGGTTTGTCCAAAAGGGGTAAGATGCCTAAAGTTGTCCCCTAGCAAAGCTAATTATTTTAAATATAGCAAGGATTAAACCAAAGATATTTTTTTGGCTAAACCCTCACACATGTTCATAGCTCTGCTTGACCCATTTCGAAATAAAAACCTCGGTAATTTAAGTGTGTACTTGTTAATTAACCCTCTGTTATTTCAATTGACCTCGCTACGGTATCCTTCCAAATTACCTGTAGTAATAGTAGGATTATCTATCGATTTGTGTAAAGAATCAGAACAAGATAAACCTTATAGCTCGCCACTAGTTTGCAAAGCGCAGGATTCAACAGGTAAAGGTTCAGTATCAAAACCGAATGAGTCCCCACAGTCTTCGGCTGAGAGATCTATAGATCAAGAGCTTGCCATATTAAAAGAAAAGAGTTCGAAGTTAGAGAAGGATATTATTGAATATTTTCCAGAAGAGATGTCCTCAACTCTACAAAAAGCTGAAAAATTAGATAAGTTATTACCTAATAGTGAAAAATTGAATAGTCATTATCTTAATGTACTTAAAAGAAAATACCCTGAAGGGGGAAATACTGTGGAAGATATGAAAGAATATTTTAATAAAAGTAATGAGATCAAACTTAAGTTAATTGAAGAACGAATGGAAGTAAATTCAAATTATTTTAATTTATTATTAGAAAAACGAAATGTTGCATCTAATGAACAAGATAATAAATTCTATTTACAAGGTGAGGATTCTAAATTAAACACTAGTGAAAATAAAGTAGATACTAATAAACGTCCATTATCTGAATCAAACACAGGTAGTGAACAGGGAGAAGTTACTAATAAACGTTCTTGTATTAATCTATGACCAGGTAAGTCTGGGCCAAGTGATCCTTCAGCTCCTTCTTCAGGTAGTTCATCTAGTTCTGGTTCTTCTTCAGGTCCTTCTGAAACTTCTTTTTCTCGTAACTTAGATCATGATTTAAGTTGATGGTATCATATAAAAAAATTTATAAAAGTTCTTTGTGAAATTTATATGAATTTGTAATAAGGTAATTTTAATAGTCAGATAATAAGCTACAAGGGTATTCTATATTAGCTATAACAATAATCTTCTTGGTACAGAAGGATATATAAGGCTAATCGCAGCTATAGTCAACTAGATATAGGTCAATATTGTAATATGACAAGATAAAAAAGGTTCCTTGTGCACACTTTAGGGTTTGCAACTAGGGTGAAAACGGTTAATATCGTCCGGGGTAGAGACCGTCGGTAATTTAATGTATCGCTACAGACTGCTTCGCCTCGGGGTAGCTGAAATGCTGCTGAATGTACAGTCGGAAACTCTATTTATCACAGATGTAGACGGTTTTGGTTTAATATGCCCTAAATACATTGAGAGTACATGGGAAGGACCTACCCCCGTATCAGCTTTGATACACGCGGCCACGATGGTAACGGCAGGTGTCTATTTATTAATACGATCATCTCCTATAATTGAATACAGTAGTACTGTATTACTATTATGCTTATGATTAGGTGCAGTAACGACAGTATTTAGTTCACTTATTGGATTATTCCAACAAGATATTAAAAAAATCATTGCTTATTCTACTATGTCTCAATTAGGTATGATGGTTATAGCAATAGGTTTATCATCATATAATATTGCTATATTCCACTTAATAAACCACGCTTTCTATAAAGGGTTATTATTCTTAGGTGCAGGTGCTGTAATACATGCTGTAGCGGATAATCAAGATTTAAGAAGATACGGAGGATTAATATCATTCTTACCTTTAACTTATACAGTTATATTAATAGCTAGTCTTAGTTTAGTTGCTTTCCCTTTCATGACAGGATTCTATAGTAAAGATTTTATATTAGAATCTGCTTATGGTCAATATAGTTTTAGTAGTATAAACGTATATTTTATAGCAGTAATAGGTGCAATATTTACTACATTATATTCAGTTAAAATTCTTTATTTAACTTTTTTAGCTAATCCTAATGGACCTGTAAATTATTATAAAAATGCTCATGAAGGTGATATCTTTTTAAGTTTACCTTTAGTTATATTAGCTATATTTTCAATTTATTTTGGATATTTAACTAAAGATATATTTATTGGTTTAGGATCAGGGTTCTTTATTGATAATAGTATATTTATTCATCCTATGCATGAAATATTAATAGATACAGAATTTGCTGTTCATTCTACATTCAAATTATTACCTTTAATATTAACAGTATTATTTACAGTTTTAGGTATTTTCTATCCTGAATTTATTCCTAGTGTTATATCTAATTTCAAACTATCTAATCTAGGTTATTATATATTTGGTTTCTTTAACCAACGTTTCTTAGTGGAATTTTTCTATAATAAGTTTATAGTTAATACTGTTTTAGATATAGGAGGTCAAACTACGAAAATTCTAGATAAAGGAAGTATAGAATGAGTAGGTCCTTATGGTATGGGAGTAATGCTAACTAGAATAAGTAAAACAGTTTCTAATTTAAGTAAAGGAGTTGTAACTGATTACGCTCTTTATATCCTTATAGGTGTTTGTTTTTACTTATCTATATTTACTTTCACTTTTATATTCTTTGATTTAGTTAATTCTATTATAGTATCTTGTGTTACAGTGTTAATAGGTATTAAAAATTTTATAGTATCTGATAAAGAAAGCAATATTTAGTGTGGATTTAAAAGTATACCACTTCTAAAGGCTATTTACTTCATAGCGCTTTTGTCTTTTCAAATAGAACTTTTAGAAACTTAAAAATAAGCAACAGTGCATACATACCTGTATACAAACATAAGATAATTATTGCTATATCCTTACCCTTGTTTGTAAAGCAAACACGATCTCTGCTTTGCACCCACTCCTTTACATCACTATGTTCTGCTAATCCGAAGGATACGAAAGGGGTTAGATAAAGGGTGCTTCACGCTTCGCGTTTCACACTTCGCAGGTAATACTAAGATAAAGGGAACCCTATCCTTTATTTTTTTGTAGGCATGCTTGCTTCTTAATCCCTAATTCCCCTGTTTTTCTTAATTTTTACTTTTTAAAACTAAGAAGTAAAAACAAACATGCTTCTAATCTGAAGGATACAAGGAATCGCTTCTTATTTTTTTTATAGGATACAAGGGTATGGATTAAATCTCAATAAAAACATGCAAATTGTGCAGTATATATATTTATTAATATATAATTTATAAAAATACATATCTATTTTTATTAGTTTAACAAACATTAGAACACACTAGGATTTGTTGTTTGCTAGCAAACAACAAATTAAAAAAGAATTTTTTATAACTAACTATGCTTAAAGCTAATTAGTTATAAATATAAAAAAACTATAGTCTTCTATGTATCTATATAGCTTGGATATAGAATAACGCTTCGCTATAAAGATATGGATCATCTATAAAAAATATCCACAGAAACATGTACACTTCTGTACTTGGGTGTTTTTAAACTTTTAAAAAATACATTAAAAACAACTTGTTAGGTTGTATTATGTATAAAAATTTCGAATTTTTTTTTTAAATAACTATGAGATTATTAAAAAGTCACCCTTTTTTAAAATTAGTTAACGCTTACGTAATCGATCATTCCCAACCCACTAATATAAGTTATATGTGAAATTTTGGATCTTTATTAGGTCTATGTTTAGGTATACAAATAATAACTGGTGTAACATTAGCTATGCACTATAACCCTAGTATAGCTGAAGCATTCAATTCTGTGGAGCATATTATGAGAGACGTGAATAACGGATGATTAATTCGTTACTTACATAGTAATACAGCTTCTGCTTTCTTTTTCTTAGTGTATTTACACATAGGTAGAGGTTTTTATTACGGATCATACAGAGCTCCTAGAACTTTAGCATGAGTAATAGGAGTAGTTATTCTTATATTAATGATTGGAACAGGTTTCTTGGGTTACTTTAAAATAGCCCAAAATGATTATAATATTTACAATAATAAAACAATTCGTATATTCGATAATAAAAGATATTATTCTACAAATCCTAGGGCTACTAATAATAATATAAATGACTTTTTGACATCTAAAAACCTTAATCCTGTTTTTATTTATGATAATTTAGATTTAGATTCTGTTCGTAGAAGTATTGCTAAAGAAACTAAAGGACTTAGTGGTATTTACATGATCCTAAATAAAGAAACTTTAAGCTTTTATATAGGATCTGCTTGTACAGGAAGATTAAATTCAAGATTTACAAATCATTTAATCTATTTAAATGGTAGTAAAATAATTAAAAACTCTGTGAATAAATATGGTTTACATAATTTTATTTTCATTGTTTTAGAATTATTTCTAGCTCCGCACGAAATAGTTAATCAAGAAAATAATAAAAATTTGTTAAACTTAGAAGACTTTTATATAAAGTCTCTTTTACCGGACTATAATATCTTGACTGAGGCTGGATCTAGTTTTGGTTATAAGCATACAGAAGTAACTAGAATAAAAATGAAAGCTAATTACAGTGAAGAACGTAGAAAACAAATAGGAGATTTAAATAGAGGTAAATCATTTAGTTCTGAGACAATAGAGTCTATGCGACAAGCAGCTCTAAATAGAAAAGACCCTAATTATACAGAACAAGGAATTTTAAACATGAAAAAGAAATCTAAATCAATTATTGTTAAAGAGAAGAATAATATAGTTTATGGAGAATTTAATAGTATAGTTGAAACAGCAAAAGCTTTAAGTTGTTCAACTAAAACTATACAAAGAACATTAAAAAGTTCTAGTAAATTGTTAAAAGGACGTTGAATTGTTGATTACAAAAAATAATATTATAATTATAGTCCTGCAAGTATAAAGTTTTATGCAATTTATGGAAAAAAATAAAACTTAAAGCAGAATGACCTGACAGGGTCATTGAAGAAATATAAGAATTTCTTTGGCGATACTAGTGAAAACGATTAAAATATACTTAATTAGTATACAAGATCGTCGGTTCTCCATAGAATCGCGACAGACTGGGTCACTAGTGGGTAGCTGAAATGCTGCTTAATGCACAGTCGGAACTTTTTATCTAGAATTTGTAGATAAATGTAATATTCAAACGAGAAAGATATTACAGCTTTTATCTTTGATAAATTAAATTATCCATTATAAAAGTAAGTTTGTATGTTTTACCTTACGGTCAAATGTCTTTATGAGGTGCTACAGTTATTACTAACCTAATAAGTGCTATACCTTGAATAGGACAAGACGTAGTTGAGTCAAATATAAAGTTTTGTTATTTAGAAGATTATAGAGTAGTGCTAAGCAGCACTTTATTACCTATAGGTATTATTAGTGCTCATGTTTTTAAAAAAGAGAATAAAAGGTTAAGTGAGCAAGAGTATTTATCAATACCTTGATCCTTTATAGCTTTTTTGGTAGGTTTTATAGACGGAGATGGTTATATAGGTATAACTAAAACTACTAAAGGTTATGTTCAAATTAAAATGGAAATATCCCTACAATTAAAAGATCTATCTACTATTGAATATATTCACTCTGTACTTAAATTAGGTAAAATTCATATTAGTAAAGATGTAAAATATCCTAGATGTAGGCTTATTATTAATAAAACAGACTTACAAGAAGTTCTCTTTCCTTTGCTTGTATACCATAAAATCTTTTTTTTAACTGAGACACGAACTAAGCAATTCAATACAGCAATGTATATATTAAACAATAATATAAAGTTTTTTAATGAAATACCGAATATAAACTCTATACCGGTTATTTTTGAATTACCTAATTCTGAGGCAGGTTATATAAATCTTTACTATTTAAAAAATTGAATAGTAGGTTTTACTGTAGCAGAAGGTTCATTTATTATTAAAAGTAATGGATATCCTAGTTTTCAAATTAAACATATTATACATACTAATTTGTTTAATACTTTTAAATGTATATTTAATACTAAAAGAAATATTTATGTAGAAAATTCAAAATATAATCAATTTAGTGTGAGCTCTAAAGTTGATATAGAAAAAGTTATCAAGTTTTTCTCTTATTCCGGGCTTCATCCTTTAGTTGGATTAAAAAATATACAATATTTAAAATGATTGGAGACGCTTTTAAATAAAAGCACTAAATACAATACCCTAGCTTAAAGAATTTAACTAATTTAAATAGATATTAATAACAAAACGGGCTCCGTTAAGCTGCATAATATTGCAAGCTTAAATGTACAAAGGGGAAAATTACAAGGACATTTAATTATATAAACCTCCCTTAATTAAATTATTTGTAGCGGAACTTAATTCGGTACCTTTATTCTTAATATTTTCTAAAAGGAAAATACAAGATATTAAAGCAAATAGTAAATAGGATTAAGAACGTTCAACGACTAATAAGTGAGTTGTACCAACAATAAGCTTAACACGATAACCCCTAAATTATTATCTGTTTATTAGAACACGTATAATAATTTAAGACATAGTCTAAATATATCTGAAAAGATATAAGGTATAAATTAAAAATTATACAAAATTATATTGTCATATGAGGAGGTTTCAGTGTGAATAACGCAACTTTAAACAGATTCTTTGCTTTACACTTTGTGTTACCATTCGTGTTAGCAGCATTAGTATTAATGCATTTAATAGCTGTACACGATTCAGCTGGAGCAAGTAATCCTTTAGGTGTACCTGGTTACTATGATAGAATACCTTTTGCTCCTTATTATTTATTTAAAGATTTAATAACAATCTTTTTATTTATGTTTGTTTTAAGTATGTTTGTATTCTTTATGCCAAATGTGTTAGGAGATAGTGATAATTATATAATGGCTAACCCTATGCAAACACCTGCGGCTATTGTACCAGAATGATACTTATTACCATTTTATGCTATATTAAGATCTATACCTAATAAATTATTAGGTGTTATAGCTATGTTTAGTTCATTATTAATTGTATTATTATTACCTAAAGTAGACTTAGGTTTAACTAAAGGTTTACAATTTAGACCCATAAGTAAGGCTATGTTCTACGTATTTGTTATAAATTTCTTAATATTAATGCAATTAGGAGCTAAACATGTTGAAAGTCCATTTATAGAATTTGGACAAATTAGTACAATTCTATATTTTGCTTACTTTACAATTATAATCCCTGTTGTAAGTATAATAGAAAATACTTTAATGGACTTAGATCAAAATAAAGAATTGATTAATAAAACTAATTAGTGGCTTTAGAAGCTTTTAAAAATAATCATATAGCTTATGAATAAGATTTATTATTAGAAGTCTAGCATAGACAATTATGGTAGATTACTCTTCACTTATTCAAAAAGTAAGAACAAATAAAGATAGAAATAGCTTTATTAACAACAAAAGTAGTCTTTGGTTGTTTGTTAATATTTTTTGTGCATATCCTTTGGATCAGCAATTTAAAAGCTGTGATTTTAAAGGAGCTGTTGGCTGGCTGGCTGGCGTAGCATGCACGCATGCACGTTCGCTCGCATTAGCTTTGCTAATAAAAATTAGCAAATAAATCCATCGACTACCAAGATTATGTTGTAAACGGTTTACACTTTGATTGCAAATCATTAGTATGAGGTTCAATTCCTCCATAATCTTACAATCTATAGTTAATATTACTACTCTTAAGTATATTACTATATATCTATATATTTATATATAGAATATATTTATAAATACAATTATAAATATAAATTTATATTAGTCAAAATATTTTACGTAGTTTATAATATTAATGTGGGTATATATATATGAGTTTTTATTATAATTAGAAAAAATTAAGGTTTAACAAATCTAGCTGAGCTCACTATAGCCAAGACTAGACTAAGCTGAGGCTATAAGCAGCTCTACTGATGATATTTTTTTCTAGCTTGGCTGCTTCGCGCTTCGCGCTTCGCGCTTCGCGCTTCGCGCTTCGCAGCAATACAAAAGAAAAAAGATTAACAAATACACAGAGCTGTACTTTCAAAATTACCTGTCCGTTACTACGGTATCCTTAGGTTACTCAATTTACTTCTGTGTCGGCAAAATAGTAATACACTGCTAAACTAACTTGTAATTATTTTGTAGTTAGCTAAGCTAACTCTGTCTCTGCTTACTACGTAGGATAGGAGGTGTGCTTCGCTGCTTCTTAGTTTTTAAAAACAAGGATAAAAAAAAACACAAAAGTGACTGCTTGCATTTATAATTTATTATTTCAAAGATATAAAGTAAAATAAAACTAAGGTACAGGATTATAATATATATATATATATGATTGCAGCTATAACTAAAAATAGAAAAAATATAAAAGGTGAGAACTTTAAAGATTCCTTAGTATTTTATTAAAAGATTCCTTAGTATTTTATTAATAAAATAGCACTGTATATACTCATACCTTGAATAAATTTGAATATAAGTGGCACCCGAATTTTAAAATCTGAAATTTCTATGCAAATAGAAAGATGATTTAATTCTACTAATGCTAAAGACATAGGAACGTTGTATTTAATATTTGCCTTATTTTCAGGGTTATTAGGTACAGCATTCTCCGTGTTAATTAGATTAGAACTTAGTGGTCCCGGTATTCAATTTATTTCTAACAATCAATTATATAACAGTATTGTAACTGCGCATGCACTATTAATGATTTTCTTCATGGTCAACATATGAAAACTATTTAATCCTAACATTCTTTCTATAGCCATTACAGATAAATTGTTATTTTGTAACAGATATGATATGACTAGCGACATTTTAATAACAAACTCCAATAACAATAATCCTAATAACGAAGACGATAAGCCTAAATATACTAAAATATCTATAGAGGCGCAAGCTCGCCTTTTAATAATAGAAAGCTTATACTTAAAGTAGCTAAAAATCAAAGAGGTGTTTATGTTTGAGAGGCTAATAAACATGTTTATGTAGGACATTCTATTAATTTATAGAATAGAATAAATTCTTATTTTATGCCCTATAGACTTAAAACTAAAGCACGTAGAGTTTTACTCCTGATCCCCTAAGGGATAAGGCTAGATTTCAATAAATATGGTTTTAATAATGCAAATTTAACTATCTATATAATAGATGAAAATTCTAGTATAGATGAAGTTATAAAATTAGAACAGTATTTTATTGATACGTTAAACCCTAATTTAAATGTAGATTTAGTTGCAACTAGTTCTGGTTATCATGAACCAATAAGCCAAGAAATACGAGATAGACTACGTAAACAAATAGGTACTTCTATATATGTATATAATGCAGAAGATTTTACTTTATATATTTCCATCAAAACAACATATGTATAATAGCATAAATATTCATCACAAGACCTTAAATAATTGTGTAGGCACAGGAGATATTTATTTAGATACTTTCTTTTTTTCGTAGCCGTAGGCTCAGGATCTAATTGAAGAGTCTGAAAATACAAATTTACTAAGTATAGATGAAATAAAACAACTAGTTTTCAATAAACGAAATATTTATAAAGTTAAACATCCTGCATCAAAAGGTGTATTAGCTGAATTTAAAGATGATTCTAGTAAAAATTTAGTGGGCTGCGCTGCTTCGCACACCATCTTTAAATAGTTTAGCTAATTATTTAAAAGGCGTGCTTCGCTGCTTCGCAGCCAAGTTATAAGAGAATATTTAAAAGGAGAAAATCAGGTTATTATAGAGGAAAATGAAAGTTAACTTATAAAGATTAAATAGAATTGGCATGGCCGGATAAAATAGAAATATTTTATTTTCTTTTCACTATATGCTGGGAACTCTTTAGAGCCTTTAAAACTAGTATCGCAGACTATATAATAGCAGTGGAATACAGTAACATTTTAAAGGATTAGACAATCAGCAGGAAACCAAAGATAAATTCTTTTTTTTTTAGAGTAGGTTCCTCAGAGACTACACGTGAAATATCTTAATAGGTATTATATATATCTAAAGATAAAGATATAGTCCGTTCATTTTCGAAAGTTAATGAGTAAAACGTATGCCAGCATTAATAGGAGGATTTGGTAATTTCCTTATGCCTTTAATGGTGGGTGGGCCGGATATGGCTTTCCCTAGATTAAACAACATTAGTTTTTGATTATTACCTCCTAGTTTAGCTTTACTAATATTCTCTGCATGTATTGAAGGAGGTGCTGGTACAGGTTGAACTATTTATCCTCCATTGTCAGGATTACAAAGTCACAGTGGACCTAGTGTAGACCTTGCAATATTTGCACTACATCTATCAGGTGTAAGTAGTTTATTAGGAGCAATAAACTTTATAACAACTATAGCTAACATGAGAACTCCAGGTATTAGATTACATAAATTAGCTTTATTTGGATGAGCTGTTGTAATTACAGCTATTTTATTATTATTATCTCTACCTGTATTAGCTGGTAAAATACTGCCAGCGTTAAATTTGGCCAATTGCTGGAAACAGATATATGTAACTATTATATCTTTATCAGCAGGATGCTTAATAAGTTTTAATATATTAAGTATCTTCAGAGACTATGCGCCAAAATTTGTATGTTTTAAAAATTGACTTTATTCGAGTCGTAAATTTATTTCTAGTTTAAGCGGCGCTTCTAATTTTTGTAATAGAGAATTAGATATAAGATTTGCTTCGTATTTAGCAGGTTTAATAGAAGGCGATGGTACAATTATAGTACCTAAAACCGAAAGATCTGCTAAAAATAAGTTATATTATCCTTCAATACAAATAGTTTTTGATTTAAGAGATTTTCCTTTAGCTTTAATGGTACAATCAAAACTAAGTCATGGATCTATTTCAAAAATAAAAGGTTCTAACGCTTATTTATTATCTATTAACAAAATGGAAGGTATAATTCTAGTAACTAATGTTATAAATGGTTATATGAGAACCCCTAAAATTATAGCTTTATATCGATTAATTGACTGATTAAATACCAGGTTTGATTTAAAAATAGAAAAAAAAAATAAAGATATAAAGGACATAACTTCTAATTCTTGATTAGCAGGATTTATAGATGCATGCAAAGCAGGACATTTTTCAGTTAGAACTACTTTAGGTAACAAATGTAGCTTTAGCTTGCGCAGCACAAAAATAGAATGTAAATTTGAGTTATCTCGGCAAAGCCGACAAATTGATCATAATAATCAAGATAATTTTGAATATTTGAACTTAATAGCGAATTTTCTGTCTTCTACTGTAAAAGAAATTAAAATGGACAAGCCTAAACCGCAATATAGAGTTAGAACTACAAGTTTAGGCGGTAATCTAATATTAGTTAGTTATCTTGAAAAATATCCTTTATTTTCTAGTAAGTATTTAAATTATAAAGATTGGCTGAAAGTATTAGAATACTTCCAACGTAGCCCTAAAAAACATACAGAACCTGAATCTATAAAAGCTATAATAGAAATAAAATTACAAATGAATAACAAAAGAACTGAATTTAATTGAGATCATTTAAACAGTTTTTATAACTTATACAAGTAAGAGATAGTCCTAACAATATGGAAACATATTGAGTATCTACCTTAAAGTTCATTTAAGAGGTTAATATAACCATGAGACCTAGTCTAGTAGATCAAAAATTTATAAGGGTATAACAATGATATTAACAGATAGAAACTTCAATACTTCATTCTTTGAAGTAGCTGGAGGTGGTGATCCTATATTATTCCAACATTTATTCTGATTCTTCGGTCTGAAATTCCCTTGAGCAAGGAATAAATAGACTAACACTTCCAAACTCCGGGTAATTCCTAAAGCCTGCATTACGAAACAGTAGATCGAAAGATCATGCTGCACCATAATGTGTAATGACATTATGATAAGTAATAAGATGCAGGATTACAGAAATGTGAATGGATGTTCGCGGATCTAAATCATCTAAATAAGTAGCGTAGTATCACAATGTTCATTTCGCTTGCCAACCTCCTTACCCTAATCCCTCCTATGAGGGCAGGCCAGGTGTTTGTTTTAATAGCCGGATGATTACTTTTAGTTAAAGTAATAATAATCCTATCTTCCCCATGGCGAAAAAAAAAAATAACCTTAAGGACGGAAAATCAATTAGTAATGAATTCATTAAATACAGTTGCGGCGTGCATCTAGAGTACTTTAAGTGTCTTAAATAATAAGGCATTTAGTTTTATTGTACCAGTCACTGCTATGGGTGTAAAAGAGCAGAGAGTAGACGGAAGTGGGCGTTATAGACATAGTTAGAGTGATATCTAATCTAACTATGTAAAAAAAAAATATTTCCTAAAGAAATGAATGTAATCATGAAAGACATATGGATATACTCTCTTAAACCACAGAATACAAGGGAGGTGTTTTTCAGGCATTATAAAATGCGTTTAAATCGATAAGTGTTATAGTATGTGTCAGAACACGACCAGCTATAACACAATGGGGTTAATGTTATCGTATCGTAAAGGACTGAAATGATTAACATTCTAAATGGAAACAGCTATAACGTCTAAGGTGTACTCCAATAGCCAATGAAAAAAGGCGTTATGAAGGCAGCTCAGTTGGTAAAAGACGAAGCCTTTGGTTCGTAAAATAAAATAAGTGGTACGAACCCTTAGAAGACATGATCCAGAAGTTTATATATTAATTATACCAGGTTTTGGTATAATTAGTACAACTATATCAGCTAGCTCAAGCAAACCTATATTTGGTTATATAGGTATGGTTTACGCTATGATGTCTATAGGAATATTAGGATTTATAGTTTGAAGTCAAAAGGTGGCTTTCCTTATCCGTGAGGATAAGGTAATAAATTTCACTGTAGGCTGGAACGGCTACCTAATTTTGTTTTTGTGTACTATTTTTAGTATTAGTTATTTTGTAAACTATACAAAATTAGGGAACTTATTAGATACTTTTTATAGTTTAAATTCTAATAGGAATGCCCAATCAGCAGGAAACTTATATATAAAACAAGGATCCTCAGAGACTATATGTGAAAATACTTATGATTTATTTAAACTTAATTTTGCATATTATTTTAATGAAGAATTTAAACAACATAATGATTGATTGTCTTGATTTGTAGGATTTTTAGAGGGTGACGGTGGAATATTAGAACATAAAGGTAGATCTTTTTTTGTTCTTACTCAGAAAGACGGGAAAATATTACACGAAATATGTGAACTATTGAAAATAGGTAAAGTTAAATATTTTTATGATAACAAAGGTAATTACAAATATTCTAGATATATTGTATCAGACAATAAAGGTATATTTTTATTATACTTGCTATTAAACGGTAACCTTGTATTACAATCCCGAATCAATCAACTAACTAAATGAAATATTGCTTTAAACAATGCAAAAAGGTTTGATTACTCTTTATTTTACACTAAACAAGTGCCGATAAAAATAGAAAACTCTAAACAACCTAGTTTAAATGATGGTTGATTATCTGGTTTTACAGATGCAGAAGGTTGTTTTTCTGTTAAAATTGCTAATGCTAAAGCATCATTTTATGTATCTCTTTTGTTTATCTTAGACCAAAAAAATGAACAAAAAGTTTTAAATATAATAGCAAGATTGTTTAGTAAGGCAATTAATAAAAAGGCTACAATTAGAACGCCTAATAAACCATTAGTAGCTGCGGCTGCGCACGCTGCGCACAAAAATAACAATATGTATAGATTATCTTTGTATTGTAATGATAAAAAACGAATAATTAGTGATAAAATAATTCATTATTTTAATTCATATAAATTAAAAACTACTAAAAATAAATCTTTCGATATTTGAGTAGAAATACTAGATATAGTTATAAATAATCAACCTTTAACAATAGAAAACTTATCTAAAGTAAGAAAATTAAGACATAATATGAATTATTACACAATATGTAATAACTCTATAGGTCATGCAAATAAATCATAAGTATAAGAGATAGTCCAGGTTTACTAATTAAAAGAAAATATTAGTAAATGCTACACCACATGTACACAGTAGGATTAGATGTAGATACAAGAGCTTATTTCACAGCTGCTACATTAATAATTGCAGTACCTACAGGTATTAAAATATTCTCATGATTAGCTACATGTTACGGAGGATCTATAAAAATGACACCTTCAATGTTATTTTCATTAGGTTTTGTGTTTATGTTCACAATAGGAGGATTAATAAACCACTTAGTTCTCCCTTTAAAGATCACTATATGCTGGAAACTTCTAACAACTATGCTACTAGGGTTTATCTTAAATTCAGTGACAATGCATAGTTTTGAACAATCAGCAGGAAACCAACGGGTATTTCATACTTTAGTAGGATCCTCAGAGACTACACGTGATCCTCGTATAAATTATATGAGAAGGTATAGTCCATGAAATAAGCATGCGTCAACTTATTTATATAGTAATAGTGTTAAGTATAAACCTATTATTCGTCAGTACTCAACTCCTAGTAATAATTTACAAGATAATATAAAAGACTTACCTTATATAAACGTGTACAATAACTTTAAACAAGATAGAAGTCGCATATTAAGAGAGCAAAATAATAGATCGGGTATTTATCTTTTAATAAATAATATAAATAATCATACTTATGTAGGTAGTTCCGCACATTTAGCGGCTAGAATGAAAAACTACCTTAACACTGCCTTTTTAAAAAGTAAACAAAATATAAATATGCCTGTAATAAAAGCTTTACTTAAATACGGTCAATATAATTTTAGTTTACAAATTTTAGAGTATGCTAGTGTAGATATATTAACGACTAGAGAAACATTTTATATAACATCTATTTTACCTTATTATAATGTTCTTAAACAAGGTTATTCTTCTCTAGGTTATAGATATACAGAGGAAACGAAAAACTTATTATCTAAATTAGCCAAAAACAGAACTCATAGTGAAAAGACTAAAGGGTTAATAGCTAGAGCTTTAACTGGTGAAAATAACCCTTTTTATAACAAGAACCATTCAATTGAAAGTAAAACAAGAATGAGAGAAGCTAATTCAGCTTATTCTGTATACATTTATAATTCTTTTGAAGAGTTGTTAGTTATTTTTCCTTCAGTATTAACTATAGCAAATAGAATTAATTCTAATCATTCTACAATTGTTAGTAGTATAAAAAATAAAAGTTTATTTAGAGGTGAATGATACTTCAGTAATATGCCTTATAATATTGAAGATAACCCTCGAATTACAAATTGAGAGTCTGATGAAGGTCAAACTTTAATAGATAATATTGTTAAAAATAGTCATATTAAAAGAGCTGTATTTGTATATGATAATAATAGGAATTTTTTATGTAAATATGATGGAGTTACTGACGCTCAAAAAGCTTTAAATATCAGTCATAGTACAATTAAGAAGTACGCAGAAATAAATGCTTCTTATAAAGACTATATTTTTAGCTTTGAGAGATTAAATAAATAAACCATATTATTCGTAAGTGGTGTAGTTTTAGCTAACGCATCACTTGATATAGCATTCCACGATACGGTTTGGATTGTTTTATTCAGTATAAATATACTGAGTTGTATGACTACTAAGAAATTATATAAAAATAATTTAAGTATTAATAAGGATAATGTTTTGATTGCGGCTGCCATTCCTACAACAATTAATCATCAACAATATATAAAAATGTTTTGAGTAGGATTGATGGACGGAGTTGGTGATATTCAAGTAAACCACATACGTCTAGAATCCTTGCAATACAGACTAATTATAAAATTATCTAATACTAAATCTAATTATAATATGTTGGTTGAAATTGCTAAAGTAATTGGTGGAACGGTAAGAAATATAGGTAAAAGACGAGAAGTTATTTGAGTTGTAAATAATAAGCAAGAAGTAGAAGAAATTATAAAAATCTATGATATTTATCCTCCTTTAACTTCAAGAAAAACCTGTCAACTTGCATACTTAAAAACTTGTTTAACCAATACCTCGGTAATTACTTATTTATTGAATAGAAATTTTAAATATGATCAACAATCAACTATTAGAAATAATATTCAAATGAATTTTAATATACCTTCCTATTTTGAAGGATGATTATCAGGATTTATAGAAGCTAAAGGTTGTTTTTCAATAAGAATATTGAATAATCATTCTTTTTTAATAAGTCAGAAGAAAGATTTGTACATATTAGAAGCTATAATACGATATTTTGAAATAACAAGCAAAATTAAAAATCATCCTCATGGTAAACTTGCTTTTATAGAAGTATATAATAAAAAAGTATTATTAAAAATAATAGGCCATTGCACTAATTATCCTTTATTGGGTGAAAAATTAGAGTTATTCGAAAAATTCAATCTTAAGCTTTTTGAGTAAGTGTCGTGTTGTCTTGTCACCATGAAAGATATCATACATTTTTCGGTAAAACAGTAGCAATTGTAAATATTATTGCTTGTTTTGCTAACGGTGAAGTCTTATAACTTTTTTTTAATGCGAAAAAAGGAAACAGTATAAGATAATACCGTGGAAACCAAGACTAATTAATATAAGGCGCAGCTGTGAAACGTGAAAGGTGAAACGTGAAACAAAACGCTTTTAATTTATTAGTTAGTAGGATCCGTAGAGACTAAACGTGACAGTCGTAAATTTATTAAGTTAAATTATTAGATAAGTTATAGTCCGATCCACTGCGTAAGCAGTGTTGTATGAAAAGAAATTAGCAGTTAATCGACTTACTATGTAGTTGCTCATTTTCACTATGTTTTAAGTATGGGTGCTGTTTTTGCAATGTTTGCAGGATGATACTTCTGAATACCTAAAATGTTAGGTCTAAATTATGATCTAAATTTAGCTAAAACACAGTTCTGACTTTTATTTATAGGAGTTAATTTAACATTCTTTCCTCAACACTTCTTAGGTTTACAAGGTATGCCTAGAAGAATAGGGGATTATCCTGATGCATTTGCAGGATGAAATTTAATAAGTAGTGTAGGATCTATTGTTAGTGTAGTAGCTGCTTGATTATTCTTATATATTGTTTATAAACAACTAATAGAAGGTAAAGTAGCTAGTAGAAATCCTTGATTAAACCCTGGATTCTATACAGATATACTACAAACTAACTTAAATAGATGTTATAGTAGTTTAGAATGAGGATTATCAAGCCCACCTAAACCTCACGCATTTGTAAGTTTACCTTTACAAAGTAATATAATATAAATTACAATCTGTTCTATAAGAACCAGTCTCATTAGCTCAATAGGTAGAGCAAAATACTTCTAATATTTGTATCTTAGTTCGAGTCTAAGATGGGATTAGGTAGTCTGACTTTAGACTTTATTTCGGCTAGAATGTGCTGCTTCGCAGAGAAGTGTGCGAACACCCTTATTCATTTAGAATAGGTAAAGTTAGGCTATCTTAAACAAACCCTGCATCGTTTTTATTCGTATAGAATAAGGTATGAAGAAAACTCTTTTGTAACTAGTTATAAATTATCCTCGTCTTAGTATTTTATTTATATATACAATCTAAAACAAAAAGTATCGAGCTATAGATTATAAAATAATATTTAGTCTAAGAATTAAGATTCTAAAAGTCCTAGTTTTTCTACTCCTATTAATACAGCAAGGATAATTATAGCTCTTAATCAAGGGTTAATTTTGCCGTTATTTTGTTTGAAGTTTAATAGATTAGTAGCTTGATAGCTTGTTATATCTTTCGGATTAGCAATTAAAGAATGTACTAATAAGCTAGGCTACACACATTAATAGGATGTAAATTTTATTAAGAGAAAATGTATTATTAACTTTAGAAAAAATAAATTAAAAAAAAAAATGAAAAATGAATTTACCTAGCACTATTATTTCAATTATTGAAAATTTATTATTAATGTTACCCGCATTATTAGTAGTAGCATTTGTAACAATAGCCGAAAGAAAAACTATGGCTAGTATGCAACGAAGATTAGGTCCTAATGCTGTAGGTTATTACGGTTTATTACAGGCATTCGCTGATGCTTTAAAATTAATTCTAAAAGAATATGTTGCACCTACACAAGCTAATTTAATACTATTTTTTTTAGGTCCTATAGTAACATTAGTTTTTGCTTTATTAGGTTATGCTGTTATACCATATGGTGCAGGATTATCTTTAGGAGATATTGAATTAAGTATACTATTCATGCTAGCTGTTTCATCTTTAGCTACTTATGGTATATTACTTGCAGGATGAAGTGCTAATAGTAAATATGCTTTTTTAGGATCTTTAAGAAGTACAGCTCAATTAATAAGTTATGAATTAGTTCTAAGTTCTGTGTTATTGATTATAATAATGATAACAAACAGTCTAAATTTGAATATTAATGTACAATTTCAAAAAATAGTTTGATTAGCTTTACCATTATTATGTATTCTAATTATATTCTTTATTGGTTGTGTAGCAGAAACTAATCGTGCTCCATTTGATTTAGCTGAGGCTGAATCTGAGCTGGTTAGTGGGTTCATGACTGAACATAGTGCAGTTATCTTTGTTTTCTTTTTTTTAGCTGAATATGCAAGTATTGTATTAATGTGTATCTTTATTAGTATTCTATTTTTAGGTGGTTATTTAGTACAAATAGATTATATATATTTATTTGATTCTTTAAGTTTTATATATGCATATATATTTGATATAGATTGAATAAGTTCAACAGAATATTTAAGATCAAGAGAGTTATTAAATAGTTCTTCTCTAGATGGATTATTATCTAGTATAACTTTAGGGGTAAAAAGTTCCATTATGATTTTTGTATTTATTTGAGTAAGAGCCTCTTTCCCTAGAATTAGATTTGATCAATTGATGTCTTTCTGTTGAACCGTATTATTACCTATTCTATTTGCATTTATAATCTTCATTCCTTCATTATTATACATGTTTGGTATATATTTTATAAATATTGGTCTATTTTAGTAGCCTTACAATGCACTCTCTTCTTATCCTTAATCCTTTATTGATTAATAAACAAAATAAGGCTCGCTTTCCTGCCTTCGTAGGAGCGCTTGCTGCTAGCCTACACATAAAAAATAACCAAAACTCTTTGCGCATTGGCTTTTTTTCTCTAGCCAACTAAATTAAAAGTATTACTGCCTTGTGCATATTTTTCTCAAAATTAGCAGTAGTATACACAGCGGGGATACAGCCGTGATCCTTTTTATAATCCGTGTGTACAAAACTTCTAGTATAACACATTGTGATTATAAAAATTATAAACACCATGAAATGCATGTCCATAGGGTGTAGTATAGTATAGATTTTTATCTTGTTTCTGCCTGAAGCTTCTATATTTTTTTGCCCAGGCGGAACCTAGCTGCATTAATAAAAGGCACTAGGGTTAAGAATAAACAAGGTAAAGGTCATCTGTACGCCATAATTAACAGTTCCAATTTTATATTTATTTGTCTTATGTTATTATCTTGTTTGTTAATTGTACCTCTTATAGGTACATTGTTAATATCTAGTATAGACTCCTATAAAAAAAGTTCAGGAGTTTATACAAAGATTATTGCACTTATCACTAGTGTAATAAATCTAATTATATCTTTAGTTATTCTTATAACATTTAATAATAGTACTAATCAATTTCAATATGTACAAGAACATTATAATGTTCAATTATTTGATATTTATTTGGGTGTAGATGGTATATCAATATATTTTGTGATACTTACTACAATAATAATGCCTATAGCACTATTATCAAATTGAGTATCAATTCAAGAAAATATAAAATCATATTTTATAATAATGTTATTATTAGAAACATTATTATTGGCAGTATTTATGACATTAGATATTATGTTATTTTATATATTCTTTGAAAGTATATTACCACCTTTATTTATATTAATAGGTATATTTGGATCAGATAGTAAAGTAAGTGCTAGTTATTACTTATTCTTATATACATTTGACCTCAAGTGTAAAAGAGCCAAACACCGGGGAAGCCCTAAAGCTCTAGTAACCAAAGTAATAAAAGAAATTTTATTACCGGCCTGATTAATGACTCAGGGTAGGGTAAAATCACTAGTTTTCATTAAAGAAAAGTTACTTTTAGTAGCAGATATGTGGGTGATCGCGGTTCTAAGTCATCCTAAATTTAAAACTAAGTATAAAGTTCTAAAATATAAGGGTGTAAAAGAGCAACGAGTAGATGGTTCTTCGAATTCTAGAAATTTAGAATTCGTAAGGTGTACTCTAGTCGCTGGGAAACCAGTTTTTGGGAGAAAAATTCATTATCATTCTTATAATAGTAAAATTCTAAATAGTATGTTAAAAAAATCATTACATACAACTAGTGCAAGTATGGATCCTTGATTTATTACAGGATTCGTAGAGGCAGAAGGATGTTTTACATTAGGTTTTTTCAAAAGTAGTAAATATAGAATGGGTTATCAAATACAAGCTATTTTTAAAACTACTATCCATAAAAAGGATTATGATTTATTATGTCAAGTTCAAAATTATTTTGGGGTTGGTCAAATAACAGTACATGGGGAAACAACTTTACAGTATACAGTTAAATCCTTAAAAGACTTAGATATAATCATATCTCATTTTGATAAATATCCTTTGTTAAGTCAAAAATGAGCTGATTATATACTTTTTAAAGATGGAATTTCACTTATTAAAAACAAAAACCATTTAGTAAAAGAAGGATTTACAAAAATACTTTGTATAAAAGCCTCTATGAATTTAGGTTTATCTGACGAATTGAAATTCTTTTTTCCTAATGTTAAACCTGTATCTAGACCTACACTTTTCAATAAGAATATTGAGGAGCGAGCTCTTCTTAATTGAATAGCAGGTTTAGCCAGCGGGGATGGTTGTTTTCATATTTCTATACGTAATTGTTCTACTACTAAATTAGCTAAATCTGTAGTATTGAAATTTCATATTGTTAAACATAGCCGAGATATTGAATTAATAAAAATGTTAATATCTACCCTTAAATGTGGTAAAGTAGAATTAATGTTAAAACAATCAGCTGTATATTTTGTTGTAGTAAAATTTCAAGATATTTTTGAAAAAATCCTCCCGTTATTTGATCAATATCCTATTAAAGGTGTAAAAGCTTTAGATTATTCAGATTTTAGAAAAGTAGCATACCTAATGTATAATAAAGAACATTTAACTAAAGAAGGCTTATCTAAAATTCAATCTATAAAATTAAATATGAATTTATTTAGAAAATTTTAATATCCTTTATACTAGTTTTTAGTAAAAACTAAGAAGCGAAGCACTCTAAAGCATTTTAAACTTATTAAAAATTATAAGAATTACCGGTTAGCCGGTATGAATTGAAGTAACTCAAAATTAAAGAAAACACATAATTAATTATGTGAACGTATGAGGTTCATTATTTTTACTATTATCAATATTAACAATATCATCTCTTATGGGTAGTACAGATTATGATACTTTATTTAAATTAAATATAGAATATAGAACACAGATTTTTATATTTATAGGTATATTTATAGCATTTGCAGTTAAAACACCAGTATATGGATTTCATAATTGACTATTAAAAGCTCACGTTGAGTCACCACTTGGTGGTAGTATTGTTTTAGCAGCTATTGTTCTTAAATTAAGCTTATACGGTATATTTAGATTAATATTACCTTTATTACCTGACGTATCTATAGATTATACTTTCATAGTTTATCTTATAGGAACGATAACTATAATTTATGCTAGTTTAAGTACTATTAGAACTACAGATGTTAAAGAATTAATAGCTTATTCTTCTGTGGCTCATGCATCAGTATACTTAATGAGTGCTTTTAGTAATACTATTCAAGGTATAGAGGGTTCTATTATATTAGGATTAGCACATGGATTTGTATCTAGTGGTCTTTTTGTTTGTGCAGGAGGTGTTTTATATGATAGAACAGGTACTAGATCTATATATTTCTATAGAGGTATGGTTCAGTTAATGCCTATATTAACTATATTGTTCTTTATATTATGTTTAGCTAATTGTGGAACTCCTTTAACTTTTAATTTCATAGGTGAATTCTTATCTTTATCAGGTATTACTGAAAGATTACCATTAATGGGATTCTTAGCTAGTACATCTATTGTATTCTCTGCCGCCTATTCAATTTATATGTTTAATCGTATATCTTTTGGAGGTTCATTTACTAGATATCTAGAACAAGGTATACTTGATCTTAATAAAAGAGAATTCTTTATATTATTCATATTAGCTGGTTTCACAGTAATATTAGGTATATGTCCAGGTATTATTTTAGATACATTACATTATTCAGTTGCTAGTATGCTTTATAGCTTAAATTATTTATCAGAGAGCCCCTTAGATTATTGATTTTCTATGATGGGTATATCAAATGAACTGTCACTTTATATAGATCAAAATACAGAATATAATAGTGCATATCCTTTGGATCAGCAAGCTAAAGCCGGCAATATCGATTGGAATTTTTATGCTTATATTATAGACTTTATTAAACAGGAAGTTGAAATTGATTATATAAATTCTCTTGTTAAAAGCGTTATAAATCTTACTCCAGCCTTTATTTGTTTTTTTCTATGTATAAGTATAATTTTTTATTCCTTGAAACGTGTTTGAACAGCCTATAAAAATCCCGGCTCTAGACTTAGATTAGAGATTGAGAGATCTATTTACTATACTTGAGTTTATTATATCTTATTTTATATTATTATGATTATCGGTAGTTTTATAAATTTTGCAGCTATTCATGTTTGATTTGGTTTACAAATAGAAAACTTATTAGCCATAAACTTCTTTGTTGAACCTTTTTGTATAATGGACGGACCCGGACAAGAAGGGGTAATCCTATAGGGCAAAATCCTGCTAATCCTAGACCTGCTAACTCTGTACCTGCTAACCTTGGATCTTTTACCCTTAGACCTCCTATTGCTCCTGAACCCCCTCGTAGAACCCTCGAAAATTCTGTACTATATAATATGTATATGAGAGAAGAGTATAGAAGTGAGTTAAGGGGACAAAATATAGGTAGAGAAGCTGTGCTATCTAATGGTTATGTTGCAACTTTAACTAATCAAGCTAAAGAATTTATAGTACTACAAAGTCAAGCCTGAAAAGGAACTACACGTATTGCTACGGTTCAGCCTCTAGATTTAATAAGTGGTAAGATAAATGATATACCTTTGAATCCTAGAGAATTACATAAATTTAAAGTTGGAGATTTAGCAGTATTGATAGGACAAACAGGCCCTAATCATACAGTACAATATGATTGAGAATTTATGTCTAATACAGCTAAACATACAAGATCTATAATCAATATGATAGAACATAATCGTAGATAAAGAACTTGAATCTAAAGAACTTTATTCTAAATAATTGTATTAGTAAGCTGGCTTGTTTTATACTTTTATTTTTAATCAGAAGGGTCTTATATAATATGGTAATCTGATCACAGGTATGTTTACGAGCCTGCCTGCCTTCGGAGGAGGCTACTGATTTTGTAGTTTATAACTTACCTGGCTGCATGAAAGGTAAGCTAGGATATAAGGGCTAGGACACTCATAAGACGAACCATCTATATGAGTATTTTTAAATATATAGCCTAATCTGGAGGATCAGGCTAGCAAGCGTTAGCAGCCATAACACTCTTGTCATATAACAAAAAGTTACTAAATTAAGATAGCTTAATTTAATTTAGTTTTAATATCATTATTTTTTATTTACGATTCTTATGCTGTATTATAACTCTTTTTATAAGTAATATGCCACAATTAACTCCATTTTATTATATGAATGAAATAGTATTTGCTTTTGCTGTAATAGTATTAGTTTTATATATACTATCTAAATACATACTACCAAGAATAGTTCGTTTATTTGTATCACGTATGTTTATTAATAAAATATAAAGCTAGGAACTCATTATAGTATGAATACTATAAGTAATTAGTTATTTTAAGATATATAAATAGTAATATATACTAGTTATGTTTCATAACTTATTTACAGAAATAAGGAGTCCCTTAGATCAATTTGAAGTAAGAGACATTATAAATTTGGAAGTTTTAGGTGGTAATTTACATTTATCTTTAACAAACATAGGCTTCTATTTAATAATAGGAGGTTTAATAACATTAATATTAAGTTTAGTTGCAACTAACTATAACAAATTAGTTAGTAACAACTGATCTATAGCTCAAGAATCTTTGTATGTAACAATACACAATATAGTTACAAATCAAATAAATGCTAAAAATGGTCAAATATATTTCCCTTTTATATATACTTTATTTGTATTTATATTAATAAATAACCTTATTGGAATGGTGCCTTATAGTTTTGCATCTACAGGTCATTTTGCTTTAACATTTGCACTTAGTTTTACAATAGTATTAGGAGCAACAATATTAGGATTTCAAAAGCATGGTTTGAAATTCTTTTCATTATTAGTACCAGCAGGTTGTCCATTAGGTCTTTTACCTTTATTGGTGACTATTGAATTTATCAGTTATCTTGCAAGATGTGTATCTCTTGGTTTAAGATTAGGAGCTAATATCGTAGCTGGCCATATGCTATTAAGCATATTAAGTGGTTTTGTTTACAATATTATGTCTTCAGGTGTAATTTTTTTTATTGTAGGTTTAATACCTTTATTATTTATTATAGCATTCTCAGGTTTAGAAATGATGATTGCTCTTATCCAGGCGCAAGTATTCGTAGTACTTACAAGTTCTTACATAAAAGACGGACTAGACCTACATTAATTCACTTAAACATAAATAAAAGAATGATGTCTACAGTTGTAACAGTACCAGTTTTAATATATGACAATCCAGATGAAAACAAAAGCATCGTTGTAAAAGAGAACAGAAAGAAAACTGGAGTTTACTCTTGAATTCATAAAGAAACTGGGAGACGCTATGTAGGGTCAAGTGTTAATTTAGGTAAAAGATTATCTGAATATTATAACTATAATCATTTATCGTCTAAAAACATGATAATATGTAAAGCGCTATTGAAATACGGTTATTCTGGATTCAAATTAGAAATATTAGAATATTGTTCTATAGAAGAATTAATAAATAAAGAACAATATTATATAAATAAATATAAACCAGAATTTAATATCTTAAAATTAGCGGGTTCATCTCTAGGATTCAAACATAGTGAAGCGAGTAAAGAATTAATGAGTCAATTAGCTAAAGGACGTTGTATTTCGAAAGATACTTTAATAAAAATGAAAAATAAAACAGTCTCAGAAGATATTAGAAAAAAAATAAGTGCTACTCTTCAAGGTAGAAAATTCACACCGGAAACTTTACAACATATGAGTGATGCAGCTTTAGGTCGTAAAGCTAGTGAACAAACCAAGTTGAAATTAGCATTAAACAATAATAAAAGACAAATTGTAAAACTTACTAATGTTGAAACAGGGGAATTAAAAGAGTTTCTTTTTGTAAAACAAGCTGCAGAATATTTAAAAACATCACATACACAAATAAGAAATTATTATAATAAGAATAAATCTTACAAAGGATATATAATAAATATAAGTAAACCTTCCGATAGTATAGATTAATAATTTTTAAAAAGTGTTTTTAAAAACTTCTAATCTATTACTCTATATTTTCAGATTAATATCTCTATCATCTGAAATTTTTTTGAACTTTCTAAATCAAATGGCATAATATAACCATTAGTTTATCTAATGATAAATTCATCTCCTATACTCTATTTTTCTGAATTTCACTTTTAGCCTAGTTTTATTTAATCGTTATTGTATAATTAGTAATAAAGTACAATACCTAGTTTTATGACATTATGCCATAAGTAATTAGTTTTTTAAAGATATAAATACAATTGTTTTTATCATATGGATTTATTTACGATAGCATTATCAACTATGTTCTTTTATTGCCTTTTTCTAGGATATTTAAAGCCTAAATATATTATATTTATATTATTAATTTGTGTTTTCTTATATTTAACTGTTGATACTGTTTATGCTATGAGTCCTAAAGGTATAGAAGAATCTGTAGATATAAAAATAAGTGATAACACTAATAGTATCAGTATAAATAATTCAACTTTTAATATACCTGAAACTGTAACTAAAGGATTAACAAATTTAGGTACAGGTGCAGCAATTGCTGCTGGGGTTAAGGCAGGGGCAAGTATAGCTAAAACTACTGGACTTTCTCCTGCAGCAAAAATAGGAGTAATGACAGCAGGAGCTGCTATAGCAGGTGGCACTGTATCAATAGTTAATGCTATTAATACTATTAATAATAGTAAAGTAACAACAACTTCAAAAGATGTATCTACAAAACCTATTGAAAAAACACCACCTTCTGATGCATTTTCTATGGAACCTTCTGCTGATATGGAAACAATACTAAGTTTATTAAATGCTAATTATATTTTACATGTATGTATCGCGTATTTAATACTAGTCATATTAATATTATATACAGCTGATAAAGTCATAAGTAAAAAGTGAAACTTACTATTCATTAAAAATATATTTGGTGAAACATTTTACAATTTATTTATAAAATGATTTTTGTATACCGGTAAATATAATAAAATTTGAATGGGAATAGCATGATTATTATTATTAATTGCTAGTATGATTACTTTATATGTATCTAGTTATATATTAAATCATATAGATATTATAAGTGATATAGTAAGTAATAAATAAAGCACAAATATTTGTAGTATTATCATCTTCATACATAAAAAATGGATTAGATAAAGATATCCTTTTATTTTTCCTGTTTTTACTTCTTAGTTTTTAGAAGCAAAAACATAGAAGCAAGTAGTGCTGATTCTTTATTTCTTATTATATCTAAGAAAAGTACGTTAAGCTAGCGATCTAGAGAAACAGTAAACTAAATAAATTATAAGTGATACTCAGTTAGTAATGTGTAAATTTTGAGGAAATTAAATAAATAATCCTTTTGTCTTAATCTTGTATTTATTAATACCCTGGCAGTCAATGCTGGTAGGTCAGAATATTGAAAGGTAATTAGACAATATAATAGGAATAAGAGAACTTATAAGAATAAGTAGAAATTAGAGCTTAACAGTAGGATTATTTTTTTATTACTGTGATTGCTCTACATAGAGCGTAGCTTTACTTTGCTAATTTTTTACCTTTACAGGAAAAAATATGCAGTAATATATAGCTATAATATATAAATAGTTAATTGTTTATAGTTAAGCTAAATAATAAACTAAGTGTGTATAAGGCGAACCATAATTTGATTAATTCCGTCTTAATAAAAATTACAAAATCAAAATTAAAGTATCCTTATAAAAAAATCAGAACTTATAGTGATGTAATGAATAAAATTACATCAAGAAAAAAAAAAGAGTTTGGTGATGGCTCTGATTGAACACTGTCCAAGTGCTTGACACATGCTAATCGTACGTTTTAATGAGTAGTTTAACTACAACTTAAAAAGTGGTGTACAGGTGAGTAGTTAGATATTGTTCGCCGGCCTTAAAGAGAAGGGTAAAGATCCTTCATAAAAAATAAAGGGATAAATTTCCGCTTTAAGAGGACAATAAATATCTTCGAGATAGGTAGTAGTTAAGGTGATGGCTTAACTAGCCGACAAGTCTCGTAGTCGAATCTGAAAGGATGATCGACCACATTGGGTCTGAAAAAAACCCAATGCATATTAAGTACAGCAGTGAGGAATTTTGGTCAATGGCCTAACGGCTGAACTGGCAACTTGGAGAAGTGATAAGTCCTAATTTGATGATATCTTAGTTTGCTAACAATATGATTATATATTAGCTTACTAAGAATATGATCTATAGGATTGTATTAAAATAGAATAAAGCTTTGTTTATATATTGATAATGACAATATATATATAATGTCTTGACTAATTACGTGCCAGCAGTCGCGGTAATACGTAAGAGACAAGTGTTATTCATGTTAATTAGGTTTAAAGGGTACGTAGACGGTCAATATAACTTGTATAATGTAAGTACTTGACTAGAGTTTTATATGAGAGGAGAGTACTTTAGGAGAAGAGATTAAATTCTATGATACCAAAGGGACTCGGTAAAGGCGAAGGCACTCCTTTATGTAAAAACTGACGTTGAGGGACGAAGGCACAGAGAACAAAAAGGATTAGATACCCAAGTAGTCTTTGCAGTAAATGATGAATGCCAAAGATTAGATATATTATAATCTGGTTTTTAAATGAAAATGTAAGCATTCCACCTCAAGAGTAATGTGGCAACGCAGGAACTGAAATCACTAGACCGTTTCTGACAACAGCAGTGAAGTATGTTATTTAATTCGATGATCCACGAAAAACCTTACCACAATTTGTATAATATTTTCAATATTACAGGAGTTGCACGGCTGTTTTCAGTTAATGTTGTGAAACTATGGTTTCCATGAAATTAACGAAATCCCTGGCTTTATTTTTTGAATTTTACGATAGAGCATTATATCCCAGATATTAGGATAAAAAAAGGGGACAAAGACAAGTCATCATGGCCTTTATATTGTGGGCTATAGACGTGCCACATATTCCTAGACAAAGAGATGCAAAAATGTGAATTTAAGCTAATCTCAAAAATAGGATATAATTTTAAGGATTGTAGTCTGAAATTCGACTATATGAATAAGTAATTGCTAGTAATCGTGAATCACCATGTCACGGTGAATGATTCTCGGATTGGTACTAACTACTCGTCACATGCTGAAAAGAAATTACGCAAGAAGTTTGCTTTCCTGAGAAATAGTAAATAAAACATGTAGGTTTTGTTAGCTTAAAAGCTGCCTATTGACAGGATTCTTCGTATGCGCAACTCTGATTAGTGTTAAGTCGAAATATGGTTCGTGTAGTGGAAGTTGCACGGGGTTAATTAATTTTAACAATGATTTATCTTCCAAAGGAGGGTTCCTTTATTGGTAAGAAGGGTTGAGCTGTAAACTCAATAGTTATCACTTTTAAGAGTTCGAATCTCTTGTCTCCTATAATCATTCCTTATTACTAGGATTAGTAACTTAATTGGTAAAGGGTTATCTTGTCACGATAAAAGATATCGGTTCGAATCCGATCTAGTTCGTTTTTGTAGCCTATGAAACACCTTATTCTATAAAGTGTTAGATTAAAAAAAAAAATAAGAAGCCAACATAGCAAGGCTAGTAAGCTATTAATAGAAAAAAGCCAGGAAAAGTTGCCATAGGTAGGGTAAGCCACTTGCTATGTGGTATCTTTATAGATTTAGGTGTTCGATTCGCCTCTTTTCCGTATATATTGCATGTTAAGCAAACTTTATGTGCTGTAGCCTTTATTAATGCTGCGCACTACTAGGCTTGCTGTATTTATTAAAAATTAAGAATTAATGATATGGATCAGGTTAGCAAACTAAGAATCACAAGTATACACCATACAGATAGTTAGAATTCTAAGCTATCCTTAGATCAAGAATTTTATACAATACTACAGAGTAAAAAATGCTAAAGAAATAGCTTGCTAGCCATATCCTTTATTTCTTATATCAAAGATATAAAAAATTATAAACATAAACAGGAGCGGTGGCCAAGGATGAGCTAGTTAAGCTAGACAAACTATTTTTTCCTGAATATCCGAAATAATAATAAACAAGCATGCCTTTATAGCTCAAAGGTAGAGCATAATACTGTTAATATTATGATAGATGTTCGATTCATCTTAGAGGCTTTTGAATAAGTATTAATGATTTAAACTGTAATTTTTATTTATATATATATGAATAATTTAGTTAGAAGTAATTTTCAAGCTCATCCATTTCATTTAGTATCACCTTCTCCTTGACCATTCTATACTAGTATCTCTTTATTGACTTTGACAATAAATGCTGCATTATCTATGCATAATTTTAATAATAGTTATATATTCTTTTATCTAGCTTTAGCTACAGTAATTGCATCAATGACTTTATGATTTAGAGATATAATATCAGAAGGGACTTATTTAGGAAATCATACTTTAGCTGTTCAGAAAGGATTAAATTTAGGTATTATATTATTTATAGTATCTGAAGCTTTATTCTTTGTGGCTATTTTCTGAGCTTATTTCCATAGCGCTTTAACACCGACAGTGGAATTAGGAGCTATGTGACCTCCTATGGGTATAGAACCTATTAACCCTTTTGAATTACCTTTATTAAATACAGTTATCTTATTATCTAGTGGAGCAACAATAACATATGCTCATCATTCTTTAATTAAAGGAGATAGAAAAGGAGCTATATACGGTACATTTTTTACAGTATTATTAGCATTAGTTTTCACTCTATTTCAAGGAGTAGAATATAGTGTATCTTCATTTACTATAAGTGATGGTGTATTTGGTACATGTTTCTTTTTTGGTACAGGTTTTCATGGATTTCATGTTATTATAGGGACTATTTTCTTAGCTGTAGGTTTATGAAGAATATTCTCATATCACCTTACTGATCATCATCATGTTGGTTATGAGGGTGGAATTCTGTATTGACATTTTGTAGATGTTGTTTGACTATTTCTTTATGTTTCTATGTACTATTGAGGGTCTTAATTTTTTATGTGATTAGTATACTCTCCTGCGCAAGCTATATATTTGATCCATTGGATACTATATGTAACAGTATTATATATAAAATATTCAATTTATATTAATAATATTAGCTTTAATTTTTGATTAAACACCTTATATACTAATATTGGTTTATAGGTAATTAATAATGGGATGCTTTCAACACGTATAATGTGGATGAAAAGGGCTTTCTCCTCGGCGTCATCAACCGTACCAAGAGAGTATTCTCTGTTCGTGCCAAGAAGCAAGGGAAGACAAGGATAGTGCAGCACATCCGTATATAATACTAAATAAAATGTTCTTATGGGGTATGTATGGCTACGTTGAAATAGAGTTTGCTCTAAAAAATAGTAGTTATACATCCATAAACGGGTATAGGTTAATGGTAGACCTATCGTTTTCCACGCGAATTGTGTCAGTTCGAGTCTGACTACCCGTAGTTAGGAATATCCTAATTTTTTTATTTATACGGTTGGTTTACCATTAAAAAACTTCATTCTTAATTTTCCATTTTTAAGGTAACTTCACCACTCCTATATTTAGGTTTAACAATATATAATACAAATAAACCCTTTAGATCGTGTGTTTACTATTTACGATACAATATTAAATGGTTATTCGGTTGAATATTTAGATCTCTTAAGTATAATAGCTTTATTTTTTGGTATAGCTGTTATAATTAATAAAAATCCTATAGCATCTCTTATGTGTTTAATAGGACTATTTGCATCTATTTCTGTATATTTAATATTAGCTGGCTTAACTTTCATAGGTTTTTCCTACTTAATTGTATATATAGGAGCAGTATCTATATTATTTTTATTCATTCTTATGTTAATTAATATAAGAACAAGTGAATTACAAAGTAATAATTGAAATAGTATTCCTTTAGCTTTATTTGTAACAACATTATTAAATTATACATTATTTAAAATATTACCATATTACATAGCTATACTTAATGGTTATAATAATAAAATTAATCAAAATCTTTATTATTTAGTTGCAAACACTAAAAGTACAACTAACACTTTTAATGGGCAAGAAGTTATAGCTATAACTTCTAATACACAAAATACTAGTGAATATTATGTAAATACGAGCCTTTCTAAGGTTATGTATGTGACTAGTAATAATTGAGATGGCAATATGACAGAAACAAGTCATATGTCTACAATAGGAAATATATTATATACTTCTTATAATATATGATTGTTTATAGCTAGTATTATTTTATTATTAGCGATGATAGGAGCCATAATAATAACTATAAAACAAGATACAGATAAAATATAATATATTTTATCCTTACTAAATTCTTTATTAATATTTAAATTAAACAAGCCATAGCCAATTGTAGGCGCAAGCTCTTATATTAGAACTTATAGAAATAATAATTGTCTAGATTCTTAAATAGTAACTTTCATCACTTGAGGCTGATGGTGGTGACTAGGTATATTTTATCTAAGTGTTGAATATAATAGTTTTTATAACGACTGGTCGACTTCAGATTGTTTTCTATATAGCTTTATTCATATAGCAGCCTTATCCTTTGGATTATAAGCACCACTTTGTTTTTTAATTGGTTATTGAATAAGCAATAAGGCTAGCTTTCCTGCCTTCGGAGGAGTATAAAAATAAAAATTTTTTATTGACGATTTATTTACTTATGTGGTAATAGGCTTTATAAGCCTTTATTTACCTACGTGGTATTATAAACCTCCAGAGCGATTAGTTCAATTGGTAGAGCATTTGTTTTACACACAAAAAGTTAAAGGTTCGAGACCTTTATCGCTTAAAAAAAGTTAAAAATGAAAAATAAATCTGTATATTTTTGCGGCCTTACCCATATTCTTAGGGTGGGGTCACTTACGCTGCCTCTTAAAACTAAGAAGTAAAAACAGATATCAGTAGCTATATAAAAATATTAATGCTGGTTGATTCTTGTTTTGCTAGTCCCGCTTGTATTTAAGCATATTACTGGCTTTCTCTAATCTTATACTGTAGTAGATATAGACTCCGTGAAGCCCTAATTTGTTAATTCTTCTTCTTGTGTATTTAATTTGTTATTTGCTAGCAAACAACAAATCGAAGCAGTGTTTTTACAAGGAGTGCTTGATCCGGAGGATATGCGCTTTTTAGTTTTTACTTCTTAAAACTAAGACTCGTTTGCTAACCTAACCTCTAATCCCCCTTAATCCGAAGAATAAGGGGTATGTGCAAGCTAGTTACACAAAAACAGAGAATAAGGCTAATGTTGCATGAAAAAATAGAAGCCTATATAGCACAATAGCCAGTTTCCCTAAGCATAGCTGAAAGGGAGTTTATGCTTTATTAACCTATTGCTTATTTTATATGAATAAACAAGTTAGGTATAGGGTGTGTTGTTTACTATATCAGCCAACTAACAAATAAAAGTACTTATAATTATTATAAGCTATAAAGTGTAAAAGAATCAATACATATAAATTCCTTAACTTAATCGGTAAAGTGTATTTTTGATAAGAATATGATCAGTGTTCGATTCACTGAGGAATTAATATACCTGTGGCCATATTAAAAGATCTGGATAAGAATTTTGCTTCTTAGACGTACTTAATAAGAGAATTGGCCGAGTGGTTTAAGGCGGTAATTTTGAGCATTACAAGGTTATAATTAACCTCATCCGTTCGAATCGGATATTCTCTGTTTAGCTTTTTAGGCTTGGGTAAATAAAAATACATATTCTTCGAATTAGAAGTAAGTAAGTATGCCAATTTCGATTTGTTGTTTGCTAGCAAACAACAAATTAAAAACATAAAAAGATATACAACCTACACACAGAAGTAGGTTATTAGCGTGTGTACGAAGTACTTGTTATATTTGATTTATTTTAATAATACAGTAAATATCGGGAGGGTGATCGCTTACGCTGCTTCTTAATTTTTACTTTTTAAAACAGTAAAAAGTAGCACAAATTTGCGTACTTTCCATAAAAGAGTGTAGTTTAATTGGTAAAATAGGAAGCTTCAACCTTCAAATTCTTGGTTCGAGTCCAAGTACTCTTGAGTATAGTTAAATTTTTAGATTTTATATTAATAATTTTAGGCTAACCCTAACACATGCATCCTTATTTATATCCTTATCCTACTATTTATGTTTCGTTACCGTGTGAAGCACTGCTTCGATTTGTTGTTTGCTAGCAAATAACAAATTAAATACACAAGAATGGGTAAGGGTGCTACGTAAGGCGGCTCTGGTGTACGGTGGCTGTATATTACTGCAGATTTAAAGAAAAAAATATGCCCAAGAGCTCTGTGCTATCCTATTTTGTTTGTTCTATCTTTCTAGTGAAATCTTTGTTCTGTAATACCGCTTAGTAGTAAGGATAGAAATACAACACTGTTCTTTTCATGGTTCTACGGGTCATGGCTGAGTGGTTATAGCGCTTTCGTTGGGTGAAGGTTTTCCTATGTTCGAATCATAGTGACCCGAAATT